CAGTTCTGAACAAGAAGAACAACTCGCTAGCTCCAGTTACCACTCTCAAAGTCGAAAGAGTCAACAAGCAAAAGGCACAAACAAGGGCTAGGGCAGTTTCTCAGCTGACTACAATGGAAAACAACCTCCTAGGGCCGAGAGATGTGCTTAAGCTGATACAAAATCCTTAAAAAGTGAGTTAGCCGAGTCAGTCCCATTCATTAAAGAAGAGAAGCTCGTAATGAACTATGGGCCGAAGACGTGGTGGGGTGATACGAACATTGGTTCCTAGGAACGCAGCCATATCATCTCGAGCATGTGTGATCTTGGTTTTATCAAGATGTTGTGTCATCTTCAATTTAGAATCTAAGAAGTCCTTGATTTTACACCGAAGCATCTCACAGTCAGACTTGCTCCCGATAACTCCAATAAGGAAGTCATCAGCGTACCGAACATATTGTAATCGCTTGTATTGTGTATCCTTTAGCATTCGGGAAGAAATATTCCTTTCACGATCACGAAGAATGTTCATTTGACCTGTTCGCCAGAGTCGCTTATACTCTGGATTCATTCGATGACTTCTACCAGTGTCAAATTGGGTCTTTAGATCTACCAACAATTTATCTAGCTTATGCAGAATTACGTTAGCCAAAATCGGACTCATTACAGATCCTTGAGGTGCTCCAATCTCCGTATTCAATAATTGTCCTTCTAGTTGATATCCAGCCTTCAGTGCCTTATACAGGAGATCGATAAAAGTCTTATCTTGACCCGTAGAATTTCAATAAGAAGCTTGTGGTCAAAAGAATCAAAGCACGAGCGTCTGTCTCCTTCAATGAATCAGTTTACTGAGGTTCATGTCTTCTTTACTTGACGTAGGGAAGTGCCCATGTTGGGTCGGAATCCGTGTGAGTTAGGACTGAAGCTAGGGTTATAGATGGCCTCCAGTCGGCGTATAATCCATCAATGAAGGAACTAACTGCTAAAGGGAATGCTTTATGTCAAGAAGAATTGACTGTGAAGTGAATCCAATGAAAGGTACTTTCCAACAAGAACGGGAAAAAGCATACCGGGTAGCATCATAAGCATAAACGATCAGCTTCTATGATATAAATAATAGCTAATAGAATGACTTTCTATGCTTCTATGATGTCTTTATAGAAAGCATTTATTCAGTCTTTATTTATTTGGTGTCCGGCTGATCATTCATTCCACTTTCGTGTGGGTTCCATGGTTCCGACGATGTTGGAAGTCGAGCTGCTTCTCTCCTACTCTTGCTATGACAGCCTACTTCGACGGTTGTGAGTTGTGATTCCGCTTTCATGTCTTTCTCTACCGCTAGCTTTTGTTTTCTTTTCAATCCCTGAACCGGAACTATGTTAGGCATAATAGTAGGAACCGGCACTCAACCATGCATCTTCATCTTTTCTTTTTGAGTCTATATAGGGAAAGCAATTACTTAACTTAGAATAGGTATATTAGGAAACAGGACAACATCATTGCCTCGATACTTCAGTTAGCTTGCCAAAGCAATCACTGGCAACTATTCGATAGTCTCCTCTGGTGTGTTAGATTTTTCTCCAACAGCCCGACAGACACGTGAACATTAAGTGATAAGGCCTGACTCCACCCTATATGTAATGGGTAGCTCTTTGCCCCTAGCAGCCGACTTCTCTTCTCCCGCAATGAAGCATGAAAGAAGGCCGAGTTAGAATCTCCCTCCTTATACCACTTGACTCTTGCCTTTTGCTTAAGAAAGTCATCTTCATCAGCTAAAGTCCTTAAAAGAGCAGCTTGAGACTTATTATGAGCAACTAGGGCCTCAGCAGACCGCAACAAGTCAAAATCCGCCTCACATTGCTTAACATTCTCCTCGGCCAACCGTATATTATCAAAAATATTACCTACTTTGTCCTTGTTCCAATCCCTCAAACACTGCTTAAGACGCCGAAGCTTCAAAGCAAAAGCATGCATACCATATCCAACAATCGGAAGATTCCAATTTGCCTTAACAACCTCTAGAAAATCAGCACGTTTAACCCAAAAATTCTGAAACCGATACATCTTAGGCTGCGTGCCCGACATTCCCATCTTGTACAACAAAGGACTATGATCAGATGTAGATCGATTTAAAAGCTGGACCTGACCTCCTGGAAACATAGAAAGCCAAGCTTTAACCGAATATCATCAAGTTTATTGTGGACTACCATCAGCTCAAATAACACAATCAAACTGAAAGAGTGCAATCGGATAAGCTTTTTTAATCACCTTTGAGTAGAGATGTTGGCAACACCTCTAACATTCCAAAACATGGAATTAATCATCGAGATTCGAAGAGAGAGCAGCGACCTCGTGAGGTCGGTTGCGAGAAAAAATCTTTCTTCTTCCTAGCCTTTTTTGCTTGAGCAGCCCGCATCTTCCTATCCAACTTAGAACTCAAATTCCGAAATTGGACCACCAATTCAGCTTGAGTACCTTTCAAATCTCATTTTTCTGAATCCGAAACAGAATGGGCAGCCTCCTCCTCACTAGGAACAAAGTATAGAGCATAGTCGTCATGAATTGGCTTAGATGGCCAACTCGAAGGGGCTGAAGTTCGACGCAGAGCTTTTTGGTTGTTAAGTTATAGCAGCACTGAGCAACATCCAACAACTCCAGTCCTTCTGGTTTGCACTAAAGTGGCTTAAGTAGCCCTCCAGGAGTCCGTTTTTTCTCTCCGTCTGAGCTTTCAAAGATATACCGACCATAGGTATCTGATCTGATGATACCGACAGGCGTCTTCTAACATTACCGACATTTCGGGTTTTAATAAATTTCACATAAGATAAAAGCTCTTTTCATCATCAGAAAGAACCCGATTTCCGACCTCTTGCATTGCATTACCATAACAAAAAGAAATAAAGAATTATAAAAAAGAGATTGCTCTTGTGACTCGGAATGAAGACCTTTGGAAAGGAATAGCCATGGATTTATATAGAGCATCCAGGAACAAACAGATTCAATCGGACGACGAATTCTTGCGCGGTCCAAGGAAATCAAAGGTCCGCTTCCACTCATCTATATTGAATCTCTTAATATCAGAATAGCTTATATAGTCATGATTCAATTCATGAATTAGCCCACTATGAGTCTAGTGTATTTAAATTCATAAATATAGAATTAATATATCATTTCATTCGTGTCTCTTTTACAACACGGCGAAACTAAATGGTTCGAATGAATAGAAAATCAAATTCGATTTTAGGCTGTACACCTAATTTTCCTGGGATTGTAGTTCAATCGGTCAGAGCACCGCCCTGTCAAGGCGGAAGCTGCGGGTTCGAGCCCCGTCAGTCCCGACGGATTCAATAAATACATCAATGAATCTCTCCATTTTCTGTTAAAAGGGGGACAGGAAGCAGAAGAGAAGCTAACTCGGGAGTCAAGGATGAAATCAAATCTTTCCTTATTTTCGGGCACAGTCTTCTTTTCTCCTGACACACTACCTACCCCCTCTCTGCCTTCTTTGTGTTAGTCTTCGTTAACTTCCTCCCTCCTTCGGGTGAATGAAGTGGATTGACCTTTCCTGCCCACTAGAGGCCTTTACTTGTCTGCTCGCTAACTCCTATCATCAAGTACTATTCCCCAGAGGGGGCCCAATCATTGCATTTTAAAACAGCGCTAGAAAGCCTATAAGAGCTGCTTCACTCCTACCTTCTATGAAGCCTACCCTATTCCCGATTATCCAAATCTCACTTCACTTTCTCCAACAGGTTCGGCAACACGAAAGGTTTAATCTTCACTCTACGTAATTTCTTGTGGGCTGAGGCGAAAGGGTGCTTTGACGAGGGGGATCATACTCTCGATAATACCCATACTACCACAGGGAGGATATCGCCGCTACAGCAGCTTACCCATTTTAATAGCTTAAACCGATTCCGAAAGGGAGGCAGAGGTTTCTTTTTATCAAGGCGCTCGAATGAAGAAAAAGGTATTCACGCACTCTACCTCTTTCTTTCTTTGTCTGCTGCTCTGAAAACATCCCCTCTCAGGGGTAGCGATCAGATCTTCCTGCTTCAGCGGAATGGCGATTCTGACCAATAAATTAGACATTCCAAGTCCTAACTAAACTCATGCTCCTACTCCTTACTTTATACTTTAGACAGAGGGATGGCATCAGTAGCCAAGAAGGAACTGACTTGGTCAGCTGTTTTCAGTTCTTGTGACTACGCTTTTCTGTGGTTCGAGATATAGATTCTGAATAGGGAAATGCCTTAGTTCTCCCAGCTCGAAAGGCAGCCTAAGTAAGAAGAAAGAGGGTCAAATTCCTTTTCGGATGTTGTGCTGGCTGATATAGCGTATTCGGCTTGAGACTGCACGGTGCTCTAGGCTTTGTTTTCAGGAAGTTCGTTCCCTAAATAAAATACTTTTTAGTAAGTACTCCGTAGACGGAGGTTCGCTTCCTAACCTCTCGCCCTGCTCACCACTCTTCTTCTTCTCTTTGATCCTTTCCCCGCTTCGCAAGGAGGGGACTGTCTCTCCGGGTAGAAGTAAGCGAACTACTCTTTCCCTCTTCCATGCCAGTGGGGTGATAAGTTTAGCCTGTCTGGGCTAAGTCCCATAAGCAAGGTCAATCATGTTCTATTCTTTATATTGCTAGGATGCCGATGGCAAAGAAATTCCAATCAACGGGATGCAAGGAAGGAAGCGCGCGAAGCGAGTCAATAGGGGAAATAGGACTAGTTTCTACCGCTGTCCTTGTTGAAATACAATCTCTCTTCATTCCGGGTTTCATTCTTCCCCTTTAATATTTTATTTTTAGGGACAACCTTATTAAAACGATTTTACACTTTCGTGACCCTTAGCATCTCCCAACGGCCGGCTATTTGATCGGTCTAAGCATTTAAGTTTACCTAGGATTCCTTTCCCCTTCCGGATTGGTGACCTTTTGCATTCTGAACCGGGCACGAGAGATCATGCAGAGCGCATCTGCGGGAAGTGGTGTGGGAGTAACTAAACGAAGTAGAGTTGAAAAGCTTATTGGGCCCCCTACGGATTGGGTTAAACTGAACTCCGATGGTGCCTACAAGTCTTCGGGGGGGTTAGCAGGGGCCAGGGTCAGAAGTGGTTTTCAACATCTGCTTTTGACCTTGCTTCCGTCCCCTTAGTTCACTCCTCAGACAGAGACGTAGGAAAAGCATCTTATTGGGCCTCAGGTGGCAGCGGGGTACGAAACCCTTTTATAGGACATTCGAATAGCCTTTCAAGGCGATAAAAGAGTTTGAATTAGAAGATCGGTACGCCCCTTTCAGAAAGTCAACTTATCAGTCTATTTCCTCGGGTCGGCGATCTTTCTCTTTATTTGGAAGTGGACACGGGTCAAGCGGTGACATACTGAATCTCCTGAGATGGGTGACAGAGTTAGTAAGCAACGACCTTACGCGAGTCTAAAGGGGAAGGTTAGACCTTTAGGAAATAACGTATGTAATATGCCTACAGGCCGAATCGAATATAGAATGAAAAGAAGCGGGTGTACCGATCCCAGAAAGCAAGAAGTAAGCTTTGGCGTAAAGGTTGAAGCTCATAGGCAGTAACCTAAGTCCTAAGAAGCTCCAATCGTGCTGCTATGCTTAACATATGCAAATCAAACGATCGGAATTTGCAATTTCGTAAGTAAGTCAGTGAACTTTTTCCCATGCTGTTAGTTGGTTAACAACCAAGAAAAGCTTTCGTTTAGTTCTAAGTCTCTCTTTTAAAGGGGGAGCAGAGCAGTATAAAAGAATAAACAAAAGCAAATGATTGAGAAGGTTTTAGAAGGAATTGGTCAAATAAACAAAGGTTTCATTGTCTACTATTTTGCATTCTTGTTATCTGGTTATTTGATTTACCTTTTCGTAGCCTTTTTTCACTATGTGCCATTAGCGGAAAGGGTAATAAAAATAAATGAAAAACGGTATAAAATTAGAATATAGTTGGATGGGGGTCAAGGTCGAACCCTATGGTACACCCTCTCAACCCGCTGGTTTAACTAATAATGAAATTTCTGTCGAAAAGACAGGTGACATAATGAGCGGTTACAGTCCCGTCTCAGTTCCAAACGGGATAGAAGGTGAAGCCTATAGGAATGTCCTGGATCTGGTCGCTGAAAGCCCCCTTGAGATGGGGAGGTGGTTTTACCTGTTATAGGAATTCGCTCCTGCATATTAATGTACCAGTCCTTACGCCGAGAAAAGAGTCCTTAGGCCCCATCTGAGAAGGAAAGCTTGAATGCCCTTGCTTTCGTAACCCGTGCTTAATGCAATAACCGCAACAACATAAGCTTCAATAGGAAAGGCAGCCTACTCTGATTCAAGAGCAGCGGATTCTCTTGCAGTAGCCATTCACTCGACCAGTTCATGTGCTGCGGATTCAACATCTGTAAAAGAAAGAAGAAAGTCCCGCAAAAGAGCTGCTATTCCAAATTTTGATTCATAGCCTGGGGGCAATCTTCCCTCGCACCAGATTTCTTCACGGGCATTTGTTTCGGCGTCTGTTTCAAAGGAGACTCATGGGAATTTTTTCCTGTGATTCTTGTCCTATCGATTCATTAATCAAACGGGGGTCGACACAGCCTTCAATATTCCCCGAGAAAGTCAATCTCCAAGTTACGGATTGTAGCTCTAGCCTCATTTTATAGATCTGGCTTCTGTACGTTCTATTTCTGGTTGACTTTCAAGCTACGACTTAGGAAGATTCTGTAGCGAAGACTCGTGATTGATCTCATTAAGGCTAGGCCAAAGCCTCTCTTTCTGATGCTCATTCGGGTGTATTAGAATCGAATAGGGTTTAGGGAATTCAATCTCCCGCAGGTCAGGTTGCTTTCGTTCGCCGCTTCCCTTCTTGGTGCTAGAGATTCTTATCTCGTCTTGTCGAAGGCTGATGCAAATCGAGATCAAGAACAAGGTTCGGTCGGTTTATAAAGAGATTGTCCCGGGGCATTGTTGGCTCAGGGCCAGGAAAATCTATCGCTTAGCGCTTGACCTATATGGATAGCTGGCCACTCCCACTCAAACAAGTTTTATAACTAGATCGCTGAAAAACGGCAGGAAGATAAAAGTGCAGAAAGGGAGACAAGCAAGGAATCTTCGATGTGGACTCTGTTTGTTGATGGGGCAGCGAGTGAAGAAGGGAGCGGTGCGGGCTTATTATTTCAAAGCCCCGAAGGAAGTGAGATCACATATGCTTTGCGGTTCGACTGAAGAGCAACTAACAACGAAGCCGAGTATGAAGCTTTAATTACGGGATTGAAGTTGGCAAAGAAGATGGGAGAAGAAGAAGTGTTGGGGTTTAGTGATTCAAAGATAGTCGTGCATCAGGTCAATGGCAGTTATGAGGCTAAAGAGCTCAAGAGGTATTTGTCTCGAGTTCAGCAGCTATTGAAAGGTTTACGGAAAGTAATAGTGGAACAGCATACCGACAAAAAGACAGAAACACGTACAACCATCAGCCGACGAACCATGAAAGCAGGAGCTTGGTTGCTTCTGTCAGCATAGAGGAAGGGTTTCACTCCCGTTGAGAAAGAAAAAATGCCCTAGCTCAGCTTCCTAGCATGACACATCAGCTACGCCATCAGAGACTGGATTAGAGCCTGGACCGGAACTTGCTAGTCAGGAAATATCACCGCGTAGTGGGCTTCTTTCGCTGCTCTCTTAAGCCGCTTTACGAGTGCAACCAAGTTCCAGAAAACTGTTAATTAAGATACTATGCTGGTATCTATCTAAGAGTCAATATCTGTGAGAAGCTTCCTTCTCATAGACATCCGAAGCAACGTTTGATCCTCAGCATTAGAGAGTTTTTCCGGTCCTTGAAAGAGCGTCATCAGTCTAGCTCGTCATGACTCAATCATGGCATTAAGCGGAATTGGTCCTGGCCGGCAGAAAGATAGCGGCAAGCACAGAGCAGTCGTCAAAAGGGGTTCCGTAGAGTGGTCTAACCCCGGGTCAATCCTTGGAGCTTTCTCCATGCCCGACAGAGAAAACTTGGTGCGAATCGGGGTGATGTAATCCACTGCTCGTCTAACTAATGTACTGATGTAATTCCACGCAAATATGGCTGCCCGGAGAATCCGTAGCTGCTAAGGAAGAGGGTCAAGCCATAACGGATTGATGTGGCGTAGCGGCGACTGGAATCGATCTGAATGAAGCTTCAAGCGTAGTTCTGGGGCTTCTCCATAGAAGGTTGAATAGGATTGAAGAGGTGCCTTTCAGAACTACCTTTTAAAGTGCAGTCTTAAGTGAACAGATAGAACGAAGGAACCCTGGATGACCTTTGCTATAGTTGTGAGTCCAGTCCGTAAAGATTCGCCTGGTCTTCCCCTTGCTTTCGTTTTGCGCTAGCCGCTTTCCCATATGTTACGCTAATTGTGCTTTGTTACATCTTTTTTCTTTATGATGTAGTTGTAGCGCACGTGCTCGCACTTAGAGCAATTACGCTCTTATCTCCTTATGCAAGCCAGCTTTCTCAAGAAGGAGACATACGATCATATTAGCTCCACTAAATAAAGATTCTTGTTTCACTTCTACTCTCTCTGAACCCTCCATACAGTGGCACATCACCAGCCTTGCCTTAGTTCTCTTCTCGTTCAATGCAGTCTTTTCAGCGCTGATGGAAGCATGCCAAGGTTCAGTTGACGATGTGTGGTGACGATCTGGTTAGCCTTATACATCTCCTCTTATACCCGAATCCATTCAATTAATTCATCGCGTAGACAGATCAGGGTCGAAATCCCCTAGCTAGTCCCAGATCTGAGTCCGAGTATGAAAGGCTGGGAAAAGAGCTTTTTGGAGAATATATAGTGACTCTTGCATTTGACTTTGAGACCTCAACTCGCTTTTTTTGTTGATATCATAAGGGCTAGAGGAGGAATAAGACCGATTCGATGTTGGAGCTTTTATATTCCAATTTCTTTCTTTGTCTGAAAGACATCCGGTAGAATTGGACTTCTTCCTTTGCTACAGCTACCGGGTATTCATTCAAAAAGAAAGCATACCCTCGTGAAAAAGCAGTAAGATCTCCTGCTCTAGAAGGGCGCGGTCTGACATCCTTTATTCTTTGCCCCGGCCCCGGGTAGAGAGCCCAGTTAGTGACACAGAAAGGGTTGAATCAGAGTTCTTGAGAAATGTTATGTATTCACCGATAGACTACCCCGCCCTACGGGATGAAGGAACCACTAAATCAATCCCGCACAGGTTCTTACCCGGAACTTTACACTCCATGGAAATCAAAAAGTAAGCAATCGCGCCCTTCTAGACTGATCCATCACTCCGCAAAGACAACAATCCCAACATTCTCAGGTAGGAATTGAACCTACGACCTCTCTCATGTAACAATTGTAAGAACCCGACTGCTCTACCATTGAGCTACTGAGACGGGGCTTAAGACATAGTTGGTAAATCGATCATAGAAGAAAAATACTGATTCATTCCTTCCTATGAATCTGGAAGTTTTTCTCAGATACAAGGAAATGATTCAGTTCCAGAGCTAAAGATCGTAGTTCTCGAACGAGTAATCGAAAAGATTCTGGAGTACTCTCGGGGTTAGGTATTGTTTCTCCAACCATCGTAGTACCAAGTACTTCCTGACGAGCTCTAATATGGTCAGATTTATAAGTAAGCATTTCTTGTAAAACATGAGCAACACCAAACCCTTCGAGAGCCCAAACCTCCATTTCTCCTACCCGCTGTCCCCCTCGCTTTGCCCTTCCTCTAAGAGGTTGTTGTGTAACAAGGGCATAATGTCCACTTGAACGGCCGTGGATTTTATCATCAACTTGATGAATTAATTTTAAGATATAAGGCTGTCCTATTAGAACGGGTTGTTCAAAAGGGCTCCCCGTCCTTCCATCAAATATTCTGCTTTTTCCCGGATATTCGGCTTCAAATACCCACGGATTCTCAGTTTGCTTACTAGCTTGATATAATTCAGAAAACACCAGTTTTCTCGAAGCTTCTTGTTCATATCTCTCATCAAATGGCGCTATTCGATAATGCCTGCCTAGCAGGCTTCCGGCTAACCCAAGTGAACATTCAAATATCTGTCCTACATTCATCCTTGAAGGTACTCCTAGCGGGTTAAAGACCATATCAACAGGTCTTCCATCTTCCAAATAAGGCATATCTTGTCTAGGCAAAATTTTTGAAATAATACCCTTATTTCCGTGTCTTCCAGCTACTTTATCGCCGACTTTAATTTCACGTTTCTGTAAAATATATACACGAATCGTTTCTGGATTATAACTGGAACCCCCCTTCTTATGGTTATGGATCCATCTCACATCAATAACCCGACCCCTACCGCCTATAGGTAGTTTTAGACACGTTTCTTTTGAAGTGGATACCTGAATGCCAAGGATAGCTCGTAACAATCTATCTTCCGGGGCATACGACGACTCTTTTACCACCTGGGGCGTTAATTTACCTACTAAGATATCACCCGTCTCTACCCAAGATCCCAGTATCACAATTCCGTTTTTGTCTAAATTGCGGAGTAAGTGGGCTTCTAAATGGGGTATTTCCCTAGTAACCTTTTCGGGACCTTGGTTTGTGACATGGATTTGGATTTCATATTTCCGTATGTGAAAAGAAGTATAAATATCTTCATATACCAAACGTTCACTAATGAGTACTGCATCTTCATAATTGTAGCCTTCCCACGGCATATAAGCTACTAATACGCCTTTCCCCAAAGAAAGCTCTCCACCAACCGTAGCAGTACCGTTAGCTATAATTTGCCCCTTTTTAATGTATTTACCCCGATGAGCCTGCGGTTTTTGGTGCATACAAGTATTTTTGTTCGAACGTTGATACCGACCTAATGGAATGCTTAGAGTACCTCCATTACCTGATAAAACGATCTTATCCGTATCGGTATAAACGACCCTTCCCTCACGTTCGGATATATAAAGAGCCCCTGAATCTAGAGCTGCTTGTCGTTCCAACCCAGTTCCAACAATGCATTTCTCGGACCTAGAAAGTGGAACTGCTTGACGTTGCATATTCGAACTCATTAAAGCTCGATTCGCATCATTATGTTCGATAAAAGGAATAAGGGAAGCTCAAATAGAAAAAAGCACTATTGCAAGTAAGATAGCGATCCAGGCAAGACGCGCACTTCTTCCGCAGCAAGGAACTTTTCCTAAAAAGCCTAATCCCGTCCCGCCGCTATCGTCTTTAGTCTCTAAACCCTCGTAAGGCCACTCTCTCCTCGAAGATTGCCAGGTGTGAGACGATCCCTTCTCGCCAAGGAAAGAAGGCTATAAAGAATTAATACCAGGCTCAAGGGAAAGAGAATAAAAGAATGTGTCTCAGGTGAGAGAAAGGCCATGTAATAGGGGCTGAGTGTGCCTAAGGTGCTTAAGCAGCGTAAGATTAAGTTGATAAAGAAAGAAGCAAGGCCTACAAAGCAATTGATCCAGTTCTTACTGATCAATAGAGAAAGGGGCCGGCCCCATATGTAACACATACAAATTATTGTGCCAGCTTTTTATGCTATCGCCTAAAGTGCTTTTCCAAGGTCCGGTGGAAAGGGAAGAAAATATTCCTAACTTAGGTTTTCTTTTCCGTATGCCCGTATTGGCAGCTCATCAATCTACTGATCGGATTAGCACACCAACTTGCCCAATTCTCGCCTGCGTTAGCAGAAGTAGAGATAGGATTTCTTTTTATGTGATAATTACATAAACCGATATAACGGGAAAAAGGACAAAGGACTTAAAGAAAGCTTTCCTTTGATACTCTATATTGTATTTAGTGACTATCTTCCATTCTAAAGAAGCTATCCTTTATTGGGTCATCAGCTTGATAATCGCTGAACGTACAACTTGTGGTACGGACTCTTCTTCCTGCTGCTCACAGCCGATCGCCTCGCTTTTATGATTCTATTCTTCCACAGGGATTCGAAGTAGGTCTTCTTAATCGGAATTGATTGCTTCAAAAAGTTATTGATTATATACGTTGACCCACGTAAGGCCCTTCCTTTTAGTATAACTCAAAATTTCAAAATATCTTGTGATCCCGGATAGAATCTCTGCTCTCCTTCTTCACTCCCGATAGGCCTAAACCGAATAAAAAGTATGCCACACCTTCCTTTCCTTGCCTTACTCTATTGGAAAAGTGCCATTAGTTGGAACTTGAATCTAATCTTTCAATGAAAAAGAAATTGATAGAGCGCAAGGAGTGAGGAGAAGCAGGGCTTGAAGAACGAGCCGAGCCGCGCAAAGACGCGGAGATATAGCAAATAAGTAGCAAGGTTCCCCTTATAGGACCGACTACAACAAGCTCACGACTCTAATAGAAAGAAAGGGTAAGCTCTCTGCTCTATTTGCTTGCAACGAAATGCCTTAAAGTGGAATAGTTTGCATCGTCGGTAAGAGCGATTTGACATAACCTCCTCAAGCATTCTTTTTAAAACGAGCTTCCTCTTCCTCCTTTGTCCTCAAAGCTTTACTTTCTGCAGACTCAGAGTCTGAATCCTTACCACTTAAAACTTTGTCGTCTGAATCCTCTTTTGCCAAAGGAGGGAAATCCAAATCAGCATTTAAGATCTTTTCACTATTCTCTTCTACGGGAAATGAAGGTATCACATCAAAAGGGTTGCCCTCGTAATCTTGCCCAAGACGAAGACGTAAGAGGTTGTCGTACTCTTTAACGACATTATTAATCTTTTGTAATTCAGATTTTACAAGCCAGTTTTGGTAATTTAATTGGATAAGCTTACTATCACCCTCAGGTAGCTCTTTGCTGAGCACACGAACTTCAGCAATCAAATTATTCAAAGCAAAAGCTTGATACCTTTGTGTGTCCGCTGCGTCCTGAACCCCTTTATCCAGATGGATAACCACGCTTTGTTCAGCATTTTTTGTTTTAGTTTGTCTTTTAAATAGGATTAAACTTAGGCTTTTCTCTACTCCCCAAGATAATTCTATCCAATTATCAAGGCGTACTTGGAGTACAGTGTTTTTTGCACAATCTCCAGCTAGTAGATTGTCATCCCTTTCTTAATATATATTAGTCTATTAATCCTCAATCCAGTTCTGTGTCTGTTCTATTATAAACTCCAACCTATGATTCCAGTACATCCTGATAAAGATTGCCCCTGTTATGGTGGCTAGTACCGTTTTGTCGAAGCCAGACTTGCGGTTTATTAAGCCGATCTGAATTGGACATCATATATATAAGAACTCTAGTATATATAGACTAGAGATTGACTTTGTTATCCCTAAAGGTGCGCATTCTTTGGGGAGTACTTTTTCCCCTTTTTCTTGGGTTTCACACTAAGACTAATGAGCTCTAAAATGATGCTTGGGGATTGCTTCTGCCCGTACTGTGCTTCCAACTACCGCCCACTACATCAGTATAGTTTAAAAGCAGCAGCTAGCTTTATTGACTCAACCAGAGGAAGAAAGAAACCGGATTCTTGAACCGCTCAAGCTTCTCGGGCTAACTTCTCAGGCATAGCTCTCAGGCAGAGTTCTTCCGCACGCAAATCTATATATCCTCCTCTTTTTGAGCTAAACCTATTGCTCGCCCCTTAGTGACTCCTTTCTCTATGAAGCTGTTGGTTGATAGAACTCTGAGGTTCTGTGGTTAGGAGGTAGATCTTGGTGCGAGCTAATGAATTCAAAGATGCATATCCACACCTATCTCCATTGTCCGGCTAGTCTCAAGGGATCGGCTTAGGACTCAATCCATTTTGGAAGCCTTTTGAGAGCTGCTAGAAAGGAAGAATCCCACCCTACAGGTATAGGACTTGCCTCAAAAAGAGGGCAAAAGGGATCCATCCTTAGAGAGACGGGTGGAAATCACCGAGATCAATCATCAAGCCAGCTACCCATAGTCAGAGGGTGACTTTACTAACGGGATTTCTATTTCATTCAGAGCCTGTTCCGGGCATTGACTCATTGAGAGCAGACGAAGACTAAGAAGACAGGAGGATGTGAGGGATGGTACCATATATGAAAGAAGAAAGAGCTACTCTCTGACTTACGCAATTAGTAGGACACGGAGGAACAACCTACTTGACTTCTTTGTTCCGTCGTTGACCCATGATCAATGGCAGGACCATGCTCTTGCCTTTAGGCCCGCCCACTCAGCTTCGGGTTGGGAGAAGGGTCGACCCCCTACGCTGCTACGTCGCTACTTGCATTGTTAGCGCCGCCTTTTTAAAGAGTCCCACTTTCTCCCCCGTGAAAGGCGAAGGGCGTTAAGTGACTCGATTGAAAAGAGATGCTTGTGGAAGCTGATGAAAATGGTAAGTAATTGGTGAAGAGGGAACGAGTCGCATAAATGGAGCGAGCCATATACCAGTAGCCGATCCTCCAAGCAGGGGGTACTGCAAGGCTTAGCCAGTGAATTCAGGTTCCTTTCTCTTTATCTTTTATCAATGAGTATTGAATTTTTTTTGAATAGGGCGATGAATAAGTATGCACGCATTCGCTCAGAGAAAATGGTATCAACCCCCATTGCGTATTGGTACTTATCGAGTATAGAATAAACCTGCTTCTCTTTGTTTCTAAGACCAGAGTTGTTCCATTATTTTATTACCAACAGAATGAACACCCTGTTCGGAAATAATCCACTGAACAAGGGAGGTACATAGAATAGTCATAGTATAGTCTTTTCCAATGCAATAAAGTTACATAGTGTCTATTTATCGAAAGGGGTATTTCCATGGGTTTGCCTTGGTATCGTGTTCATACTGTTGTATTGAATGATCCCGGCCGGTTGCTTTCTGTTCATATAATGCATACAGCACTGGTTGCTGGTTGGGCCGGTTCGATGGCTCTGTATGAATTAGCAGTTTTTGATCCTTCTGATCCCATTCTTGATCCAATGTGGAGACAGGGTATGTTTGTTATACCCTTCATGACTCGTTTAGGAATTACCAATTCATGGGGTGGTTGGAGTATCACAGGGGGTACTGCAACAAATCCGGGTATTTGGAGTTATGAAGGTGTAGCTGGTGCACATATTGTGTTTTCTGGTTTATGCTTTTTGGCAGCTATCTGGCATTGGGTATATTGGGATCTCGAAATATTTTGCGATGAGCGCACAGGAAAACCTTCTTTGGATTTGCCCAAGATCTTTCTTTCAGGAGTGGCTTGTTTTGGTTTTGGTGCATTTCATGTAACGGGCGCGTATGGTCCTGGAATATGGGTGTCCGATCCCTATGGGCTAACGGGAAAAGTACAACCTGTAAATCCGGCATGGGGTGTAGAAGGTTTTGATCCTTTTGTTCCGGGAGGAATAGCCTCTCATCACATTGCAGCGGGTACATTGGGCATATTAGCGGGGTTATTCCATCTTAGCGTCCGCCCGCCACAACGTCTATACAAAGGATTGCGTATGGGAAATATTGAAACCGTCCTTTCCAGCAGTATTGCTGCTGTCTTTTTTGCAGCTTTTGTTGTTGCTGGAACGATGTGGTATGGTTCAGCAACTACTCCGATCGAATTATTTGGTCCCACCCGTTATCAATGGGATCAGGGATACTTTCAGCAAGAGATATATCGAAGGGTTAGTGCTGGACTAGCCGAAACAACCATTGTCTTCAAAAGTAAGTAAATAAAAAACTATGTTTTTTGTGTTTGGATAGTAAACCAGTTCGGCCTTCGGACGGGATGATGGGTAGAAAGTCTTTCCGCCTGGTTTCGAATGGGAGAGCAAAAGAGGCAAATCTCAATGACCAGACGAATCCGCAGCAAGGGCATCTGCCAATTATGTTACGTTACGCCAGTGATTGTAGAAAAAAGAGTGAAACGGGCTTAGAGGCTGCTAGAGACCTTTAAACCTCTATTTTACACCTTAAACATTTTGTTAATTTTGATAAGTGAAGATTGGATGGATGCCCGCTCCCCTCTTACCTCTATCCTCTCCTGTTACAGCCTGTTCCCCGAAACCGCTTACCTCTAACTGGTTGAGGTGGAATCCCGTGCAAACAAGACTCCAATGCCCCGGTATATTAATGTTAACCCTTCCGTCCGCTACTGCTTCCACAGTTTCTTACTTCCTCACTTATAGATTCTACTACTTTTTAGAAAAATAAAGTCTCTTGTAATTGCATAAAGTGATGACCGAAATCGCTGATGGCGTGGTTCATCACATATCAACATGCTTTCGGAATCAACGAACATAGTGTGTCCTAAGTCGGTAGCAAGATCAGAAGGAGCCACATCTTCCTGGATAAAGATTTAAATCAGAATCCGGATACTTCCGAATCGGCTAGCTATAGGCCTTTCTGTCTCCCATAGCTCATCGGTTTTTAAAGACTTCTATGAGCACTCCAAGGCTCTACTCTCTCCCGGCGAGGAACCAGCTTTTCTAATGCCTTCATCCCTATCCCTGGCATCAACAAACGTGCCGTGCCGCACTGAGCCATCTCTTTCATTCACATTCTCTCTCCTCCAGATCCACGGCATATTGAAGTTCTCCAGATCGAGATTCCAATTGCCAGATAAAATCCAAGTCCACCCCATTCATTCCCTATCTCTCTCTTCCAAGTCATCCTGCTGGCTACGAAGCAACCAGTACTCCATCCTCATCTCCATTGAGGAACATCTCACTAGCCATTTAGTCCATGCCAAGAAAGATGGTGGAGGGGAATAGAAAGGGAGATAGAGGAAGAAATCCATACCGAGAGGTTCAGTAGGAATAAGATTGTTGGAAATTCCCAGAATTACATATTATGTTATGGTTGAGTCTAAACTGTAGCGCCCACTTAGCTAGAGCTCTTAGCTTCGGGCTTAGTCTCGACGGGAACCTCCCATCTTGGAAGCGAGGGAGTTCCGTCCCTACCAAGAGGTAAGGTGACAGGCGAAACTAAACTCCCGGGGCAGGCTATCAACTATGACATTTACTTCGCATCTCGAAAATAGAATGTTAAAAGCGCTATGAGGATGAACTGGATCTCTCATTCCTTCCCCTTTCTTACTTATCCCCAAAGGGGCCGCTTACCCAACAAAGGCTAATTTGTAGGGGGCTCGGGCAGGCTACTTACGTTCCTCTTCTGGTTCCCAACCATCCATGAGTAGCTTGCCTTCTTAAGATTCTAAGGATCCAAAGGAGCCAAATGACTTTGATGAGCTGTCCCCCTTTTGTTGGTAAGTGTCTCCCTTTCATTCCTAATGCTTTGCCAGCGGTTTGAGTGGGGGTGCCCCTACCAATACATCTCCCAAGCTCTAAGGTTCAACGGATTCTAGGGCAAGAAAGGGCGTAGAGAGGGGGAGCGCCCAGCATCCAATGCATTTGCTATCTGGAAGACAAACTAAAGAATGAAAAGGTGGGTGATGGCTAAGTAAAGTCTCAACCCTATAATGAAAATGTAAAGGCCGGCCTGAAAGAGAGGATTTCCCTTTGCAAAGAACTCACCTTCCCACACTACCCCTCTAGCTTGACTAGACAAAAAGAAGGAAGGCAAGAAAGATTCACATCGAGAGTGAAACTAGGAGCTAAGAGAATATCAAAATTGAACTTTCCATAAAGAAGAAAGTGTTACGCAGTAGCTAAGCGCGTTGAAGCTAGTGGCCTTATGCTGAACACATAATAGGTAGGGCAAGTGGGTTGGGCTGCTTTTCAGCTCCCTCCATCCCCGAAAAATGGGGGGCCCACTCGTCATTCTCATGGAGACTGGACTGCAAGATGGTTTTTACTTTGAAAAAAGAGAAGAGTTCATGGCAAAGAAAAATCAAGCTAATGTTTTTGAAAAGGATGTGGTAGATACTAACAAATCCTGCAGCCTCCGAGGTTGTGTCATCAGAGGAGCCTCGAGGTGAATCTGAAGAGTCTTGTCCTGATGAAGAGTTTCGCGACGCCCCTCTTATTGTTAGAAAATGCCTAATGGAAGATTTGTTGTTGAGGCTAGGAGAGGAGGGCCTTGCGAAGAGACATCTTTGAGTCTATTAAGCGGATCTTGCCTCCTTCTGTCAACGAATCCATCCCTTCTTACTCCTCGTTCCAAGTCTTACATTCCACTTGCTCCTACGAGCTCCTGCTTTGTTTTTTAGGGCCTGATAGGCCTGTTGTTTAACAACACTCGGGAAAAAGCCGCGTTTAGCGACCCTTGCGATATCAACCCTACCATTACCCAATACCCTATTTCTTTCTCCGAATGGAATCCTATCCTTAGTTCCGGAGTTGCAATTTCTAAAGGAAAGCTGGGGAAACTGAATACCCGAAAAGAATCTTCCTGCCTGTGAAAAGCTGCTCTCATCACTTCTCCCACCCAGATAGAGACCTTCTCACTGCAGACGATAAGACGTTACGCTGACTATTAGCAGACGTTGCTCCGAAAAAAGAAAGAGAGATCGATTCCTTTCCCTAGAGTACTCTTTTCCTCTGCAGTCTTAGGCTTTGGCGCTTTTTTCATTCAAAGCGGGATGCTTGCTAGACTGATAAGCCAGAGAGGGAGGAGGGGTCTTTCGTGGGGACTTCCCTCCCTAAAATAAGATTTTATTTATTGCTTCAAGGCGCTACGAAGTTATATTATTACTGTCCTATGCGGAGGGAGCCAAAACGAAGACACCTGCTATCTACTCTACTTGTATTGGACCTTCAACCGGGAAGACCGACAGTCAGGATTGCGCCACTACGATTTTATTCCTCTTATGAGAGAGAGGCCACCCTCTAGTCTAGCAGCTTCGACCCAGAGCTCAGCTCATTGGCAACTCAACAACTAAGTAGCTTCCTGGGTTGGTAGGAATTGAAAATCCAACACTCGCCAATAGGGAGTAAGAAAAAGATGTACTCAAACGGGGCAACTACGTAACATAGATAGATGCACCCCTACTACTCCTAGAACACTCGGAGCTCCGCCGATTCACACTTCTTCATGATCTTATTAGACTGGCACGAAACCCTACTATTAAGAACAAGGAAGTCTCCACTCCCAAACCCCTAAATATACTTCCCAAGAGCGATAACAACCCTATCTGACTACCCCTTGCACCAATTAAATTTGTGCCTTCTCTTTCCAAAAGCAAAAGGATGCCTTCCTTTCTAGGTACCCCCGGGATCTATCTACTAGGCATCGCCTTGAGTCTGCCGTTCCTAGTTAGACCATTTCCTAATACTGATCCTATTGCCTTTACTCCTACTGCCCTACCACCGGCAAGAACAGCGGATTCCATAGCTGCCTACTCGTGATCTTCCTTTAGCTGGGCACGCACCTTGTCAGTAAGATGTGAAGCTGTTCACTCTGCTTTCCCTGGTTCAGACAGATTCCCAAGCTAGGTTGTAGCCACGACGGAACGAACGAAGTGAGAACTAAAGTAGCCTTTCTTTCTTAACAGTACAAGATTCACATAAGAAGGCTTTCAACAAGGCCCACCAATCCTTCTATGAACTGGATTCCCACGCCTGAGCACATAGTGGAGTTGACCCATGCAGGGCTTCCGAGGTAGTTACCGAATGACCGAATGCATCTTTTACGATCTATGTTCGGCTGAAGTAAGAAGAAAGTACTCAATACTCTCATTCACTTTTTTCGTATCCTACTGGCCGAGGCGAACCCGGGGTCAATTCCTACTACTAGAGCAACTGCAGTAAGGAATTTGCTTTCAACCTTGTTGCGGGATCCGGTCCTTCTTCATTCCGGGTATGCTCTATAAGTCTGCCCCGAATCCTTCTAGTTATAGACTAGCTCTCTATCCCCCATTTCTATTTAGAAAAAAGGGCTTTCATCCGCTAATGGGAAACTTCTTAGCCTTTTCCCTCTTCTCAATCTAGGGGGAGTACAACTATCAGAATAAGTACCGACCCGATCAGATCAATGAATAGCGTAAAGAATGCGGCTTGATTCCACAACAGGAAAGAGCAGCTAGCGAGCAACTTTGAAGCTTGTTCCCACAGCTGTCTTACTCGACGAAATGTGTTTAAGCCAAAGGGTAACAAGAGGATATCCGAGCGAACGAAGCTATGAACGAAGTGAAGCCATAAAAAAGACAAAAAAAGGAAAAGGGATAATCACTCCTAAAAGCTCCCTTCTTACTATTAGCTATCCTGGCATTGAGATTCGCTATATTGATAGTCTTTCTTTCTCTGGAACTATCTTCTTCCTGTGAAACCTCCGTTTCACAAGTAAGATAGGGAATTACAGCAACGATCCGCTTGTAGTCCTTATCTTCAGGTCGCTTCACGCTTTACTTGCGTGAATAAATCGAATAGTAGAGTAGATCAGCATCGGTTTTACCAATAAAAGGTAAAGGTATCGGCTCTGGATTCGTATTGAGGAGTAGATCCGGCTCATAAGAGAAGTGATGGAAATACTGGATAGCAAGATCGCGAGAAAGAGGGCTTAGAAAGCACAGACTGCCTGAGGCAAGCCACCTAGCTTATGCGACAGACTCAAAGTTCTAAAAAGGAAGAGATGGCTTTCCGCGATCTGTCGATACCCTTACCCTAACTTCGAAGAAAAGCAGCTACTCTCTCCCTTCTGAGTCGAGTAGCTGAGCACCTTCCCGCCTCTAAAGAATAAGGAGATCCGGCTCTTGCCAATAGAACTAGTACCTATGAACTTCCTTCGCCCGTATCCTAATGAGTAAAGCATCTCCCCTCAACCTCCACCCATATTCTCATAATCTTAGATTGCCTTCTTTCAAAAGATGCGTCAGTTTCCGCTATAATATGATAGTTCAGTAGCAGTTCAGTGAAGAAGTTCACAGTTCAATTCCGATCCTGGTAGCCTCGCCAATGCCCCCTCTCCTGCACCAGATTCTTTTGAGGTGGCACCGCTTACTTATAAGTTCAGTCTTGTGGCTTCCGCTCCAACGGTCTAACAGGCGAGTGCCTTAAACCCCAATGTAAGGAGAGTCACCTAGCCTCTCTTACCGTATGGTATGGTCTCGCTTCTATTGAACCTCGTACGGCCCGCTTCTTGAGCTGAGCTACGTGCCTTCTATCCGTCTCCGTCTTTCCTTTATATTTAGGGTTGGGCGAATAGCTGAACTCCGATAACCGGGTTGGTTGGCCTTAGCTCTTCACTCCGCAAATACCCCCTTCTATTTGATATCCCCAGTGTGTCCCTTCCCCTCTCCGAACTACTTCGGAGCTAAGAACTCCTTTCCCCTATAAAAATTCAATGGAAACTTCTTCCTAAAGACCATCATAGAAAAAGCTTACCGCTAGATACGCTCTTCCTTCTTCTCATTATCTTCCTGCTCCTGAACAAAATGCCTCACAATACGTTGTTCCAGTTTTCAATCCCTACTTCTCCTTTCAAAGTGAAACGTCCTAGCGAAAAGACTCTCTCGTAGCTAGGCTTTACCGATAGATAACATCCCCTAGTTATTAATAGTTTCTCTCTTTCATTTCTAGAGTTGCTAGATGTCAGTAGAGGAAAGATCGAGTCGGTCACCATTACTTACTCGTCTGGAAACTTTCTTTTTATGAAGCAGGAAGGGCTTTGTGAGGCCGCAAAGGAAAGAAAGGCTTTTAACTAGACATATGGGATCTGTTCTTCCCTATTCACTAGGTTATAGGGCAAGATCCCTTATCTATTTTTTTGGGGAACCCTCTACAATAATGCTTTATACTTAATCCTGCCAATCTAAAAATGTTGTAGTCCTTTACTTGATGTTCGTCTTTCGAATGGTGTGGTGTAACCATAATGTGATGATTGAGTTCAATACAGTTGGCATAAAGATAATAGGATAAGCCAGATTCTTCCTTTTGGGGAAAGCGGAGATGGAACGATTGATAGATGGTGTCCGTAGGGGCTATTCTCTATGGGCCCTTCAAGTATGCTTCTTTTCCTTTAGAGGTCAGAGAACAGTAGTCAGGTAACAAAACATGGCACTAAATGCTTGGAAGCGAGCATCCTGGAAAGGTTTGATTCAAAGAGATGGGTATCCGTTCCGAAGAGCTTGTTCCCCCTTCCCCTATGGTCTTGATCCTTTCCCTAGGTACTGCTCCACGGTACCAGATGTGAGTGAAAGAAGGGCTTTGCTCTAGGTCTATCTGCCCCAGATAAAAGAGATGTATGGTATGCCTCACCCGGTCAATGATGAAAAAAATATTCTAATAATATAGTCAGACATGGAAATACCCTATATGAAGGGTTCTCGATAAGACCATACAGAAGTAGCCAAACCACAGTTCCATGGGTTGATCAGTCATTAGGGAAACCTTCCTCTGCCTTGAGGAATGAGACCGAAATTGCATCATAGAAGAAGGAGTAGTAGCCAAACCAACTGACATAGCTAGATCATCCTCAAAAGAAGAGACTTCCTTTCGCTCTCAAGTGTTAGTATGAGCCTTCAACGGCGTGCGGAAATTGTTTCATTTTCAGCAAAAAGATTGTGTTGGTGTTCAGTCAGCTATACTAAATGCATTGGATGCCTGAGCAACTGCATCGATCCCATTCCTACTTCTCTTGCGTCCCTCCATCCCAGATCTCTAGGAACAGGGCTGACAGCAACACCATTAATCGAACGAGTCGGGATGAGAATCTCACATGGTGCCGTTCCTGCGTTCTCTCTGTCCAACTCGTTACGCAATTGACGTAGTAGACCTCTCGCATGATTGTTTCAATGATGTATTTAATCAAGACAAGAAAGATACGTCGTAATAAGATCAGGTTACATGATTGGTCTGTGAAGGAACATCAAGAAAGAGGATCAGACTTGATCAGTTCAGGCTATGGAAGTTTCGATCTTCCCATAAATATATCTTTGAATGGTATGGTGTCGATTGCGTGTCACGTCATGGTAAGCGATCTTTTGCATTAACTTACAAAAACTCGATACCTTCGGTCTAGAACAGCGATACGATACCATTAAATCTTACATGTAAAAAGAAAATGAAAGAACACTATGCCTCATCTGGCTTGTCAAAGAAGCAATCTAGCTATCTGTAACAGCCTTTGCGTGCGGTGAAATGACTGTCCTTTCTTTTATGATATGAACACTGACACCTTTACTGAACAAGTACTTTATGTTGAATGGTTTAATCAAACATATGTATTTACTGAGACTTGCTTGATAGATTCATCTTTATGACATACCTGCATCCCTTGCTTTCGTTTCGCGCTAGCTGCTGAACGTACTTTCCCGGCCGTTTGATTGACAATAAAGGGAGATGTAATCCTTCTCTTTAGCATGTTAGCTTCACACGTCTGAAGCGGCCTATAAGGAAGGCTATCATACCCGAACGGTCGTAGGAAAGAATACGAGCGGAACGAGATTGATCACTGAAGAAATGCTAGCTCCTTCATTCCCATTGTCGAGTCAGTCCTATCTTATTCCGGTTCTTTCTATCTGTCTAGGGAAACGGTTTATCATGGGATTCGAACCCCTTGGGGTCGATTAAAGCAATAAGTGGAACAAAGACAGAACGAATCAAAAAAAAAGCCTACTTGCTTCGGATCTTTCTGCTCGTGGGAATGGTCAGACCGTTGTCAATGGAATTTGAATTGGATGCTTCATTCTTTAAAAAGCCCTTAGCCAATTAAGCCTTTCTTTATGCCTAAAAATCGGATCGTACTTCTTTCGCTGACTCCGCTTCCTTCATATTCCGTACTGTCTCACTAACTGCGCATTATCGAACAATGCAATGGGAAAGCCCGTATGTTGGTTATTTCGGAGGATTTCCTAAACCTAAAGTGGCACGAACTTGCTTTGGTCTTCTATTCCTTCTCTGCATGAATCCGATTCGGGGATATCGTATCTTCTTTGCTGTCTTATGCTTATGTTGGCATATTCGAAAAGGAATTCGACATATCGGAAAGACCCGGCAAGCTCTGCATCTAGGATTCTGTAATCACACCCGGCGAAAGGCGATCCTTAACTTAATAAATAGCCTAAGGGGATTTTCGATTCAATCTGTTATTCCAGAATAGCCTAAGGGACGTAGCGGTAGATGAAAACAAAGGTCATTCTCACCTCATGGAATTTGAGGTACCACTGACGAGAAGACTCGTCCGTATATCGACTTCCTTAACCTGTACACTAAATGCTCGCAGCCCTCCTGCGAGAAAAGGGTTGGTCCATGTACACTTCCTCATTCCTATCCTTAGCCAGTTATTAATTAAACCTAATATCCATACTTCAACAGTGATCCATTAAGAAAAGGAAGGAGATCACCCCTTGGCCTTGGGGAAGTACGACAAGAAAGAAGAGATTCCGTTATTCATCTGTAACCAACCTATAACCACTGCCTTCAAGCTTGAAATTGAGGGAATATTTGAATTAGGTCGCATGCTTTATTGCTTTAAACAACTTAACAGCTCTATCCAACTAATTGGTTGGCTGGATCGCATGGAAATGAATGTGCGACAGAGCTCGCAAGCATAACATAAGGCCTTTCAAGATGGGAAGAAAGACTGCGCCTATTAATAGAAATATGAAATAGTGGGACTTGTTTAAATGCCATTATGGGGAATGGCACATACAGGAAGAGTAACTTTTCGCGATAAAGACTCCAATTTTCTCAATGGGAATTTTGAGATTCATCTTTGCCTTAATCGAAAGAAAGACCAACTACTCATACTGCTTGCCTGGAACTGTGTATGAATCCCATCTCTCGATGAAATGCTTGAAGAAGAGGTCCTCAGGGGAACCCTTTCTTCAACTAAAGAACTGGCTTTCACTCCTCTCCTTGGTTGTCGAGCTGCTTCACTCCTAAAAAAATGGTTTTGGCAAGCTCAAATGTACCCACCATCTTTAGCCGCAACAGACCAAGCAAGGGATTCGGTATTCACTCCAACAGAAGAAAGCCCAGATATCGAATCTGAATTGATCACTCGTACTTCGCTACCTTTCTCCGAGAGACTAAGAAGATTCACTGATTGCGTCTGCTAGAGATGCTTTACCTAACAATGACTTTCAAGTGTGGAGTGAATGAAAGTCGATATAGAAATCCTAGGCCACATTTATCGATACTTCAGGCCGTAATCACCCGATTGAAGAGGGCCAAGGGAGGATCTTCAAGAGATGAATGCGAACGGGAGCACCAATTGCTAGAGACCAATACAGATGGATGCACGACGGAAAAGCCAGCTCTTGACCAGCTGGATTCTTAGAGCTCTTCTTCGTCTTTCCGGCCCCCCCCACTCGTACTGATACTGATTGTGCTTTCTATGTTTGCTTTGCCATATTATGTATTCCGTATGGTTGGTCTTACTTTATTAGTATAGTTAGTCTCATTGATTGCGGATTGCGTTTCTACGCTTTCAAAAAAGTACGTTTTTTGGGATGCTCATGTCCTTCGCTGGCTCCGTGACAACAGATACATTTACATAAATTCATTCTTTGTGGACCGACCAAGCGGTAGGGCCTCCCATGTGGCGCACCCGGAACAGCATCCATTAAAAGAAAGCGGAAGCCCCCCATTCCCCAATTGATTAACTCATTGCGCCTATGAAACACTCCAAATTTACTAGCCTATTTGGGCATACTCTTTATCTGTCTTATACGAAAGAAAGGCTAAGTCAGGAAGTCCGTAGAGTAGCGGAGCTATTTCATGGAGAAAGAAAGAACTGAAACACAGTATTCGCACCTTACTTGATTCATTCCTTCCACCCGAAGCCCCTGCTGCCTGCCTGGGATGAGCGTCCTCTGATCTAAATACGAGCTCCTGTTTGCTTTCTGGCAATGAGCTAGCTTAACCCTGATTGCTTAAGGCTTAATACAGTCATGTTGGATCTCCTATTCGTACTGCTACCAGGAAGAGAAAGACTGATTGCGACAGCTCAACCGGATGAGACATTTCTTATTTACAGAACTGTGCCAACCGTGCTTCCTACCAACTCCGCCAACCCCAGACGGGGATATTGATTTAGCCGCACCTGAACCCGCAACAGCTGCCTCTACTCCGCCTACTTCTTGTGCCGACTTCGCCAGCCTCGCGGGTACCGATTTCCTCCTGCTTCGTGCGCCGGGCCTGTACCTCCCTGTCTACTCCTCTTTCCCAGATTTCCCATACAGTTCTATTAGCCGGCCTGTATACCAACAAGAGCAACTTTATTCAAACAAGATTACGCAAGAAAGAGGAGAAAAAGAATCTGTGAATTCGAATTGAACTTTGAAAAAAGCTCTTCTCCTTCTATGTATCCTTCCCCTATGAGAACTCCTCTTAGACTGGGAATATCCAAAAAAATGAGACTATAAAGTTTTCCTATTGGGGAGTCCTCAAAAGCAAGCCTCTTGCTTGTTTTGCTAATGGTATTCACATGTAGGTATGCCCAACTGGGGGAGATGTAATAAAGAACTCCCAAGGCCTGGCTTACCCTCTAGGTCTGCAAAAGGATTAAGACTCTATTTGTTGATTCGCTGATTACTTACTATTACTGCGTATTAAAAAAATCTTCCTTAAGTAAGCATACGATATGGGATCTTGGTGATTTTCATTAATCTTTTTTTTAGCCTTAGTAGCCAGATAACTATGAGTACGGGAAAGAGACCATGTCGCCAGAGCTCTCTCAGTCCTTTGTGTCTCGACTTCCAGGCTGAATCTGAAATAAGGCGATAGAAGGCATTGGGACCTATCCAAACTTTGAAAAACTTATTCGATTATACTTGAGTCCTTTACCGCGGGGGAGCGGCTTCCTCATTAATAACTCTTTGAGCTCCAGCTCTTCTTCCGGTACTCTTTAGCAAACTAGTCAAATTCATGCTCTTCTTAGCGTCGACTACTCTAGCCGGGAGGGTCGGTCTGTTCATGCTATGTGGCCCTTCTTGCTCCCATCTTGAGAAGAGATCGTAATTCCGATTTACTCTTATCGAAAGGTTGAACTGCTTAGCAGCAGCAAAAGAAGATAACATAATCATGGCATGCGTCTTTCCATTTATTTCTCTGCCCGATAGGAAGCATCTCCCCGGGGCACTCTCTATAATAATAAGGGGTAGCGACAGCTTAGGTCAGCAACTCATTGACAGATGGGGAGTTGGGGGTGGGATTGTCTCCTTTGCTTTGAGGTAAGATTGATTCAATTGCGAAACCTGTTAATTCTACAGCACTTGCCCTTCCTTTTTGAAGGGAGTGGATCCTTTCCACAAATAGAACTCTCGGTCTTCTTTTAGGTTCAGCTACTTAGCTTGAGTAAGACTGAATTTCTGGGTGTTGATTACGTTCTCCTATAGGGTCGTCCCTTCTTCCCTGATAGATAGGGCTAGTACAGAGATTAGGCTCTCCTACCTACATAGAAAGCAACCTTACCTTAGATTATATCCCAGCCTGGTAAGTAAGAAATGGATTACCTTACCATACCATCCTACTAGAAGAAAGAAAAGGTCTATTCTTTCTTTTTTCATGCTTAACACATCGACGACAAAAGGTACCCAGGTGGTGGACCGAAGCAGAGCTTCGACCTCGCTTACGGATATTCCACTCAACGGGTTCCTTAGTCTTTAGTCTTAGGGGAATTGTAATTAGACTTTCTAGTTAAAGTGATAAGAATCTATCGTTTCCACTGTTTGAGGGTGATTGCTATAGAATCTGATTTTCGGCAAGGAGTTAACCTTTGAAAACCCTGCCTTGGGCCTCACATTTCCCTTATACTATTTTTTTTATCGAATGAGCATCAGAAAGAGAGGCTTTGGCCTAGCCTTAATGAGTTTACTCTGCTATGGAAAAGTCATCCCCTGTTTTCAGGCTCCCCGAGTTCCGCTTTTCTGGCTTCTCTCGCTGTTTCGGGAGAATACCGCTGCGATGATGGCTGCCAGAAGCATCGTGGGGGGAAGGATCCCAATGTAACTTGTGAAGTACACTGTCAAGGTCACTGAAACTGAAGTTTGCGTCTTTGGCTTTGGCATCTCACCCGGAATGCTACCAGAATAGAAAGGGCACACGAATTCCCCGGATGGGGGTTAATTCCCTGCAAGGACTATTACACATTTCCGGAAGAAGGAATGAGAAGGCGGATCTTACCGCTTCCGTTTAATTAGTAAAAAAACTACCTATAGTCTTTGTGGTGTCGGTGGTCAATAATGTCTTACCTCTTCCCTCAGACTTCCTTTATCTCGAAAAAGACTATTGCCCCGCCACGCTTCCCGTGACGTGAGGGATGAGTGTCTCTCAACATGGAAGTAGCTTCCGTATGGTAGATTGAAAAGGAGTCTGCAACCCACTCAATCCTAAAGATCACACCTTCCTCTCGCAGCTATTTCCTCTGTACTCCCCATTAAGTACTTTGTTGAACTGAGGGTCGAGCTCAATTACCTCTCACCTCTCCCTTATGGTCGAGTTACTTTGTTCCTACTCTGGCTAGTAGCTTAGCATCCTTCTTTTGAAACACTTCCCTTTGAAGCTCTTTAATCAACCGATTCCGTTACGTCTTTTTTGACCTAAGGCTAAGAATTCTTTTTTGAGTCTTCTAGGGGATTGAAGCAAGGTTTGGAATCCATATCTGTTTCTATTGGTTGTCGAGGCTTTGTTCTCAATCGGCGAAGCCTCACAACCTTATTGCCTTTTTGATATTAATCCGGCTTCGAGGCTGAAGAACTCGCCCAGATCCAGTAGTTGCTCCTAATTGCAGGTGATATGCTTCCACAGGTGTTAGAGGAGATTCGAATTTAATGATTTTATTACTGACTAAGGGATCCTAGCTTTTCGAAAGATAATCATTTGTGCAAGACACGACAGGCTTCGCTCCTAACTCGACCCATTAAGGTAAAAGAATGAATGGGTTTAGCTTTCGTAATCAATCAATAACGAGTAGCAGATATTATTAATAGAGTAATTTCCCCGTTGTTGTTGTTGAGTGAATCGAGCGAGTGGAGTATACGAAACGAGAGAAAAGGAAGTCTATAGACAAGGATTTAAGTCGATAGAGCCGTTCCTCCGCTGGAAGAATCGGGATCGCTCGCAGAGAAGAGACGATGGTATTATTATAAAAAAAATATAGATTTCTTCTTGTGCGTTCTTCTAGCATTTCAAAGGGTATGCGTAAGTAGTTTGGTACCATATGCTCTTTTATGCAATCCGTATGATGAACGGAATCACCCATTGAATTACCCCAAGGTGTGTAAGTAAAAGAAGGATGAAAGTAGTAGCCTATAAGCAGCTTTCCCTGCTAAACTCTTCTCGGAGATTGCTTGACTTAACTTAAACTAAACAATCGAGATAGTTTCTTCCCACGGGGCATTGAATGAGAACATGACCGCTTCCAAAGAGTCTTCTGTCTCAGAACCGCTTTCTTTCGCTCCATCAGAGGGAGGTAGGCGAAGGCTTCTCTTCTCCTATTCCTGAACCCCAGAATTAGACTCACGAGCCGGGTGGCGGGAGAAAGCATTTAAAGGAAAGAGACCTATTATTCCCGATTCGCTAAACAAGAGATCAATTCACTAAGCGGGCAGGTAAAAGGAATAAAGAAAAGAGTTGAATACACTGAAACTACTAAAAAGTATGCTTACCCTGAGGGAAGGGATAACTATAACTAGTAACTAAAAGTAATAAGCTTGAAACCTGAATGGTCTATCATGTTGAGGCGGTGTTGGTGCGTGTTTTAGTTTTAGCATGATCGGCCGATGATCGGATTTCAGTTGTGTGAGGTGAGTTACACCACTATCTGGGAAGTGGATTCTCCATTCGTTATTGCACAGGGCTCTATCCAACCGTTCCTGCAGGCTCCCTCTTCTCCAAGTCAGTACGCTAGCAATACCTCAAGTCAGTCACTCCTGAAAGACGGATTTCCCTTCTCTGCTTCGATAGCTTTTCCCCCAGGTGCTCTAGCTATAGCACTTAAGCATAGAAGTGCTAAGCTTGCCATCGACCGCTTTGTTCTAGTCTTAAGCGCTCTAAGTGCTATCGGCTACTCTAGTTTGGTTGGCCTTTGTGCAATTGGCTTCTTTGTTGGCTTAATTACGCTATAAGGGCTTGTAGCTAAGAGTCGTCTTAATATATTTCCTCTTCCTCTACCTTCACTCGCTGCCTCGCCTTGAGGAGGAATGCACGGATAACAATAGGCGAAGGGCCTTAAGCAAGGAAATGAGAGTTCGGTCCCTGGTACTGTGCCTATAAAGTCTTCCTAAGGCAAGGCTAAGGTATCTAATCCTTCACTTCGTACACCCTGAAAACAAAACGAAATCTCCGGACTCAGTCACATGCATGCAACCTGGCTTGAAAGCCGGCCAACTATCCCTCCTACCGGCTAGTTGCCTTGGTGAACGCCTTCTTCTTAAAAGTAGGGCTCCTCTCGTTCTTACTCATTCCTCTCAAAGTCATACGAGCTAGCTGCGATACCCTTTCGATTACTAAAGGCACCTGGCTTGGCCTTCTTTGCTATTAGTATAAATTTCTGCTGCTTTTCCGCCAATCCAAACAGTTTCTTCCTTCAGGCGACGTCTCCCATAAATCCTTTGCTAGGGTTTTAAAAGAAAACCCTACTGCGCCAAATCACACTCAGGATGATGTCTCCCCGCCATTGATTCCGGGTTCAAAAGGGTGAGTTCTTTTCCGTCACGATTGACGAGGAACGATATCAGCAACGGGTAAATATGTGCAAGTCATCGCTTATTGGCCGTCTCGTGTTAAAAAAAGGTGATCAACCTTGGCGGTTGTAAGATTTTAAATCGAGGCTGCAGGTACTTTGGTCACCGTCGGCCCCTTGGAAATTGATCTCACTTGGCAGAGGCTACTACAACTTGAACTTTGAAAGTAAGAATGATATAGATAGAATCTGGAATCGTGGGACATGGCAAACCAGGTGCATTACGTCTGCAGCCATGGATTCCGGACTTTCACCCATACAGGCAGCGAACATCCACGGGGCAGGATCAAGAGATTTTGCAAACATTGTAAGCAGGATTTCGTCGTTTGGAGACGCGGTCAAAACCGAGGTTATTTCGATCAATCATTCATAAGATCTCCTTCCGCGGGGCGACTGGGAAAGTGTTATCTATCGTATATTAAAGCATTTTAGAGAGAAGAGCCATTTTAGTGTCCATAAGCCGTTCGGTAAACTCCCTCCTCGTATTCGTATGACTCAATGATTTGAGGATTTGAGAAATGTCGTATGTGAGCAAAGGCTCCACACGAGTGGACACAAATGCGTCAGGTATGCATGAAGCTTTCTGAATGCTTCCATCTCTTGTTTATATAGTCTCGATGTGTCACGAATGCTTGACTTAGATCATCAGAGAAGAACCTTCTCTTCCCCGGCGTCGATGCCTCCCGTTTCACGTTGCATGTGCTTCCTTATCTTCCGGCTTAGCTGCAACCGGTGCCTGCCTATATCTCCGCTGGTTGAGCTTCTTTCTTCCGCGCATGCACACGGAAAGATAGATCGTCCAATTCGTGAATTTGCATTGCAATTAAAGCTAAGGGCGCTCCGCTGACTACATTTATTTGGTTTTTCACTTGATTAGCTCAATTAGCTCATCTGCACTCCTGTGTCGAAGCAGGCCACCTCTCTTCTCTTGCATAAACGCATGCATCTGCGCTCCCGGGCAGGGCCCTATTTGGATAGAAGAGTCTCCTTAGAGAGATGAACTCATTATAGCCCATTACAAGACGCAAAGCCTCGGTTCGAGACCCGTTTAGACCTTCAGAAACTCGAGAAATGGCGGTCATAGAAGCCATTTTTGCAACAGGGGAAAAAGTCTCATCATAGTCCAGGCCATACACCTGAGATCCTTTATTCTGTCTCCACTTCCCTGAAATATGGATGAAAGAAACCAACCAACAAACGCAGGAATGGAGTTCGTAGCGAGAATCTTTCGTCGCCTGAGAAAAGAAAACCAGCTCTCTTGCTTGCCGGGAGAGAGGACGCTTTTTCTATTATCAAAGAACTGCCCTTTCGTTTGTTTCAGCAGCTCCTCAGCCTAGAAGACAAGAAAAAGCCGCTTTTACGAAGGCTTCGTGTCCTAGTGAGGATGGAAAGGATGCAATAGCAGCTACACGCCACTCGATTGAAAAGAAAAGGTGAATGAGCATTACGGCATCGTGAGATAAAGGAAGAAGAGACGGATGGGGAATAGACTGATAGAAAGAAAAGAGGGTTCCGTAGCGATCAGCAGCGTTACCGTACGAGGTCATGAAGCGAAAGGCCCATTTCTAACATTATAGGGATCTGTGTCCCCTGTCGCTTTATGGTTCTTTTCCGCTTCCTCAAAGCCAACAAGTCAGTCTGTGCAGCCGCTAGACCTTCTCCAAGAGCTTTACTTTAACTTATAGCCTTTGATTTTCTTTGAAGTGGAAGGCGGGTTGTGAAGGTAATGAAGCGGGGACAGAGTCACCAATCCCATTATCAAGATCAGTTCCCAACCTTTCTTTGTGTCCAGCCGCATTCATTATGGATTCGCCTTCTTAAGCGGAACCTAGATGACATCTCTTCCATCAACCAAGCGCGAAAACACGCAAGTGTAGCCTTCTCTTGATTTGATTTGAGAGATTCCCCGACCAAGGAAACATAAAGAAGCAAGCCTTGAGAGGCGCCTACCAGAAAAGTGGAAAGGGAGTCCGTATGTTCGGGTTAGTCTTTTCGGGTTGATTCCCGAGTCAGCAAAAGAAAGAGGCCAGGCGCTACAGCAACTGAATGAAAAGATTACGGAACATAGAAACTCGCTCATAGGGGCATGAGACAATACAAGGGTTTACCGGGTCTTCGAGCTGACTTTAGTCTATTAACGAAGCAACTCGCCCAAAAGCACAATATCGGGTTATATTAAGGGGAGTTAGGGTTGTTTGTAGTTCTCAAGAGCGCGATCATCGAACTACAAAGAGCTAACTCAAGGGGAAGCTCGGGCCTACCTATGTCTCAGTAGCTGCCCGAGAAAGGACCACTCAATCCAGACAGGTTCTCGCAAGTGCCTTTCAAACAGGACATCGAGAGGCAAGCCATGGAAATACCGCTAGGTAGGGAAAATCCTACTTCATTGGATGCCTAACTCCTATGAAACAGATTGGAATTTATATCGTGATAAACCGTGATTTGAGCCTCTCTATAGCTATAACAGTGTGATTCTATAAGCTAAGCAGATTCGGAAATTCAACAAAGCTTGACTCGCCTTTCGCTGCCTTCTAAATAGAATCAGTCCGCCTAGACCCCCACTGGCACTATGCTATGGGAAATGCAACTCAGGGATCAAAGAAAGCTGGTGACACGTCTCTTCTTGAACAGCTTGTATTCGATGCATCTCATCTTCTTTAGAGAAACCCTGGGCATCTATCTAAATAAAATAGTAAATGCCGCAAATCCTCTGCTCTTCTTTGACACCGACTCTTCCCTTTAAGGGAAAGACTGCTCTCTAGCCTAGGTTGACCCTTCTGGTCTGGGAAAAAGCCTTCAACTATATATCTTTATTCAACAGCAAGCCTATAAACCATATCTCTTTCTTTTTGTAAGCTTTCGGGCGGGGGAAAGATTCTTTAAAGAAAGCGCTTCGCCCGGCTATAAGCCAGAACTCTGGGAAGCGTAGTGCTTAGCTTAGGAAGCACTCAATTTTATCCTTCTTCCCCTCTGCTAATTCTTCACTGAAAACTACAACTAGGGCCGAGGGATCAATTTCTTTGTTTTCTGACCTTGATTACACCTTGTTGGCACCCCTTCGCCATAACATCAAGTCCAATAGAATCGGATATGCAAATCTTTAGCTCTACTAAATGAGTTAGTCTTGGCTTCTTCTTTCTTTATGGAGACAGGGCAAGAGCCCATAACTTGGAGAACGAATGAATACGTAAGATGCCCAGTTGGATCACTAATTCGTTGCTAGATCTCTGCTCTAGAAAGTCCCTTTATCCCACTTCTTAATCTTTCGTTCGACCTACCTGGGGAGCTCAGTCTCTGAAGCTTCCGAAAAGGGGTTCCTAACCAAGCTTTGGGGCAAAGCCGAGCGAGACGTTGTACCTTTCTTCAAAGAGTGCCCCTCGCTGCGATCCATGCACAAGAGGGTTCCGTTCGGATAGACACGGCAGTTGACACACTACTAAAGGAAGGTTTCCCACTTTGATTGAGATCTAATTTATAGATCCGCTGTCTAGTAGCGTGACGTGCTATGATCGGCATGCAGGACTAGAACTCTACTTCTTTTAGAAAGATTCCTAATCCAATTTCGTCGCCCTATCTTAAAGGCTCTTGTTTTCAGTACAATAAATCATGGAATTGGATCCTCGTAGAATAGATGAGTCTCTTTTCCTTTCCTTACTAGGTATGAAAAAAGACCGCACCAAAGCTTCTAATTAGTTGGGCATGCTCCCTCGTTTGCCCCCCATAAGAATCCATTCCTGCACGGATTTACCATTTCTCCGTATCAGGTATACATCTTCTGATAATCTGGTCAGTGCATCTCTTAAATAGATAGGGTTCCTCCCAAAAAGAACTCTTGACATCAGATAGGAATTTCCTTCTCTGATTCCAATTCAATCCTTTAGGGATTACACCTGCAGCCGCATAGTTAGCAAAATCGGCGAACCAAGGCCTTGTCATTTGCTTCACCCAGAAAAGTTGCTCATCTGGGAATGATTCCTTGATTTGCTCAATTTCCTCCCCATGCTTTTCCAACCTAGAAAGGTGATCAGCTACTTGATTCTCAACACCTTTCCTATCTCACATTTCTAGGTCAAACTCCTGAAGTAACAACACCCACCGGATCAATCGCGGCTTAGCATCCTTCTTTGTCATTAAGTACTTTATTGCCGCATGATCCGTATGCACTATTGTCTTGACTCCCAAGAGGTATGATCGGAATTTCTCAAAAGCAAACACCACCGCCAACAATTCCTTTTCTGTAGTGGTGTAATTGAGCTGGTTCTCATTCAAGAGTTTGCTAGCGTAATAAAGAACATGAAAAACCTTGTTCATCCGCTGACCTAGCACTGCTCCCACTGCAAAGTCACTTGCGTCGCACATTAGCTCGAATGGTCGAGTCCAATCTGGTGGCATAATGACAGGAGATGAAGTCAATTTCTCCTTTAGAACTTCGAATGCCCTAATGCAGTCCTCATTAAAGTTGAATTCAGCATCCTTTTCCAAAAGGTTGCACATAGGCTTCGAAATCTTCGAGAAGTCCTTGATGAACCTCCTATAAAAACCAGCGTGACCAAAAAAAAATCTCACCCCCTTCACCGTAGTTGGAGTAACGACTACGTAGTAGTCTTTCCTTGCTTGCAGTTGAATCGAGATTGACATTTGAAAGGTCTTCGGTGAGTGAAGGCGGACGAAGGACGGTTGCTCAGGTAGTTTCGTGAGCCTCAGGATAAGCTGTTCTTGCTATAGTCGACTCTTCCTTGACTTTAAAGGGAAAGATTCCAGAAAAAGAGTAAGAAAAGCCTATGAAAGGAAGACGAAAGCGGCGTTAACAGACTCTCTCTTAGCTTGAGGAGTCAGAGTCTTAGGTTGGGGGAGGTCTAGGAGTCTTCCCTTGGCAATCCAAAGTATCGGTCGGTAACGGCTTCTTACTCTATCAGGATCAATGGTGATATACATGGTTTGTTTGTTGGGAGGAGGGGCCTCAGACAGGGAGATCCCATATCTCCATATTTGTTTGTCATGTGTATTGAATATTTGTCTCGCATGCTTCGAAGAGCCACAAAGGGGACTCACTATAACTTGAATCCCCGATGTGCCTCTTTGGAGATCACACACTTGGCCTATGCTGATGATTTGATGCTATTTGGGAGAGCCGATACAACATCTGTCCGGATATTATGGGAGTGTTTGACACAGTTTGGGGACATGTCAGGGCTTAGGGCCAATGTCCTCAAATCACAGATGTTCTTGGCTGGGATACAGGGTTTGGATAGACAGCGGATACTGGAGATTACAGGGATTCCAGAGGGTATCCTACCAGTGAGGTACTTGGGTATACCATTAGCAGCTGAGGATCTCAGAGTGCTGCATTATGCCCCTCTCCTCTGTTGGAGAAGATTGCAGCGCAGATTGGATTATGGACTGCTTCATCATTGTCATATGCAGGCAGACTTGAGCTTATCAGATCAGTTCTTCAGGGGATTCACTGTTTCTGGCTATCCATTCTTCCAGTGCCTGTGGGGGTTATGGATGCGGTAGTACGGTTATGCAGGACCTTTTTATGGGATAGGGGCAAGCCCCTAGTTGCTTGGAGGGATCTCACTTTACCCAAAGAGGAGGGAGGCTTGGGGTTGAGGGATACCAGGGCTTGGAACTCTGCGTTACTTTCCAAAGTCCTGTGGGATATCCACCTCCAGAAGGATACTCTTTGGGTTCGATGGATGCATCATACCTATCTACGGCACACATCCATTTGGGAGTTACCGGCTAGGAGGGATTATTCAGCCTTGCTGAAGAAGGTATTGAGCATTAGAGATGTTATAGTACACAGGCAGGGATCAGTAGAGCAGGCCATTGCTTGTGTACAGAGCTGGCAGAAGGGGAGTAGAGTGGCACATGCCTATGATTATTTTAGACACAGAGCACAGAAGGTTATTTGGGCACAGATCATATGGAAACCTTTTATTCCGCCAAAATCTTCTTTTGTGCTATGGCTAGGCCTGCGAGGCAGACTACTTACTAGAGACAGATTGGACTTCCTTCACATTGATCAGACTTGTGGATTTTGTGGCCTTCCGATAGAGACAGTTAGACACCTGTTCTTTACATGCCCTATGTCTAGGGCCATCTGGCAACCTGTTAGAGCTTGGACTCGGATGCGAAGGGAGATTCACACTCTGGAGGCAGCTGTTAAGTGGCTAAGGAAGGAGGCTAGAGGTACTACAGTTCCGGCGAGGGTACGGCGACTTTCCTTTGCTTGCACTGAATACTACATCTGGCTATCACGGAACCGTATGTTTTTTGATGGTCTACAGCCTAGTCCGAAGGAGATTGTGCACAGGATTCAGACACAAGTCTATAGGGTTCTCTATTCCATGTACCCTAGTGTCTCTCTTCCTAGTAGCTAGTTCGTTGTGTGCTATTGTATATTGATGTAGACCGCCCGGGTATGCCCGGTGTACATGTAAAAACCTCATTTTGATCAATACATATTTACATTTGATCAAAAAAAAAGAAAGAGCTCTCAGTCTGTCAATCCTTACTATGTCTGGACCTGGGAAGTTTCCCCGTGTTGAGTCAAATTAAGCCGCAGGCTCCACTCCTGGTGGTGCCCTTCCGTCAATTCCTTCACAAAACAAAGGACTGAAGTAACCTTTTTCTCTTGCTGAAGCCTATGCTTTCAGTTCCTTCTCTTCGGTCGTACCCTATCTTGAATTTAGAAAAGAATCTGTGTCGGCATCTGTCCCACTGGCTGTTGAAGGTGCTGGCTTTTCAAAACCTACTTGGAATAAAGATAGACACATCTTTCTTATTACGACATTCTTTTTGTAGAAGAGTCCTGCCCTTTATTCTTTCTAAAGAGCTCTTAACCACTTACATGGAACAAGAGGAACTAAACTCCATCCCCGTTCGGGTTCCAATCTCATATTCCGAAATAGCTACTATTTCCGAAGCTGCTTACCTAAGTTGAAAGACACCAATCCCCAGTCCCTACATAAAACAATTCCTTGCTTTCAAGACCGAAAACAACTTCATTACGGAAAGGCAATGCCTCTCGCTTTCGAAGAATGGACCACTTGGCCTGATTGTAATGCTTCCAAGAAGCAAGTAAAAGCGCATGGCCCTTCTCCGACAAATCTTTGGACACAGACGACTAAGGGACTTAGCAAAATGATAAGAGAACGGAAAGCTGGTCCAACAACTAACGGAAGACCGAATTCTATCGATCGTGCACCATCAAGCACGGTAGCAACTGCACTACCGAAATCAACGAAGAAAGGACTTGCTTCGACCGATAGGCTGCTTAGCGATTACGCAATGACTGCTAGAAAAAGTTCTAAGTACCTTGGATTGGCATACTTTTACGGTAAATTAACCTACATACTAGAATACGATCTCTCCTACGAGACGGAAAAGTCAACTCAAGCAAAAGGTATTGCCGCTGCCTTCGAAGACTGCCGGAATAGAGCGATCACTTCGACTGAGAAAAGGCCTGTAAGAAAGCGAATCCAAAGCAGACGTCTAGGTGGTCACCACCATTCCAAAAAAAAACGAATACCAAAACTAACTAAAAAGGAGATCACAGCACAGATAATCGTCCTAAAGACACAGACAAGAAGAAACTAGTTAGACCGGAGCTTACCGAAAGGCCAGTTTCAATCCATAAGCATTCGAAGGAGAGGGACGACCCCTATGTTTTTTTTGTGGAGCGGCGAATTAGCCTTAATCGGCGAGAGTATATACAATCTATGCCACTGGCAAGAGCATGATTGAGGGCTTTAGACTTTAGTCTGTAACTCTTCAATTGGTCATTGGCCCTACCTCCAGCCCCTTCATATTCCGTATCCTGCTGTTTTTTTTTACTTGCTTTTCTCGATCAAGCATTCCTGTGCTTAGCAAAGAGGTAGTAGCATTTTGGGAATTTCATCATTTTCGGGATAAGCCGGCACAGCTCTTGCTTGCTGTCTCTACGTGGTAGGGTCTGGTCAACTGCCCGGCCACCTCTTTAGCTCATCTCTTGTCAACGCTAGCACTTTTTAATACATGATGACATTCCCGATTCGCGAAGTTCAGTTCAATCTCTATTCATTAGTTCGGCGCTAAGATGTGGAACTGGTATGGGTCAAGAGATCTGAAATCTGGAATTCTTTTATATTGCAATCCTTCTTAGTGAGAAATTACTACTACTACTTATGGAGTACTTTATTATTATATCCTAATTTCTCTTCATAAATGAATGGGAGGAGAAGTGAAATATTGAAAGCGCTCTCGCTTGGGTGAGGTCGAAAAGCAAATCTAGGCAGGAGCTCGCTCTGGAAGATTGTTAAGGGTGCTTTTACAGCTCAAGCAATAGGTGTAGAAAGTCAATCCAGTACTCGAAGTAGGGCGTTTAGCAGCTAGTCATTCAATACAAGGTATAAGAGGAAATTCATTGAGCTCGACTCAACTAAACTAAGGGGAAGCGTGCCAAAGGCTGTTCTTTAAACGATCGGGTCAAAGGAATGAGCCTATGAAGGCAGAGGTTTGTTTACCAGCTGTAATATGAGTGAAAGCAAGGACCATGGTACTAAGCCAGGACGCAAGAGAAGCAGTAGAGAGGGTAGCAGTGGGTAGAAGGAATAGAGCAGCTAGGAATAAGTCAACCAATAAGGTGCAAAGGGCATTCTTTTTCGATCCAGGTAATTCATTGAGCAAGGTAGGACTAGCAGGATAGGATTATGCTATTTCACTATAAATGGATATTACAGGCACTACTTGAAGGCAGCAGGCGCCGAAGAGAGATGCTTTTCTTAGGTGTCCTAAAGGAATCAATCCTCGTGGTTGAGCCCCTTTCTCTAATAAGATGGTCCGTTTCCTAGGTAAAGCTTTGCTTAGGAGGTCCCTATCCATTTCTGACTGCCTGCTCTTCTTTTTCTCTTTCAATAGGTCTTCTTTCTTCTGTCTGAAGGTAAGGGGCAACTGGTAACGCTTGCATGCATAGTGGCTTCGGTAAGTATTCCTGTAGGTGCTAAATCAAGAGAAGCTTATTCTGCAACAATTGCTTCAGCAGGATTTCTATTTTAGGTATTGGAATGGTATTAGCCTTTGAAAGCATCTCTTTCTTCCCTTACTTATGAAGATTATTCTCTCTTAAGTCTCGTACTTCCCTTCTCTAAATCTTGCTCAATCCTTTTTTCAGGAAATGCATTGGATGCGATTTCACCATCAAGTGAATGATCTGGGTTCACAACACATGTGATGTAATCTGTTTTAGCTTTGAAAACCATTTTCACAGTATAAGAATCTCTTTTATGACCTTGGATCAGAAACTATGATTTCGCTCAGAAGATTCCCGAGGGAACTAGGAAGGAGTCAAACTCCCGGCAAAATAGCATTCGATTTTTTTTCAAGCTGATTGGAGATCCTTTTTAGGAGAGTGAAACGAGCTCTATTTATGAAAAACTTGAGCGAGTGAAACGGACAATCTACACCCTTGGGAACAGAGTTATGAAGGGGAAAGAGATCTCGGTTTTTACCTGACAGCTAAACGGTTTCGTGTGGACGGAATGAGGGGCTTAACGGAGTGAGGGAACCTTGTGGCACGTGGATGCTTACTTAAAAAGAAAATCTCATACACTGTTATGGCCTATCGAAACCAGGATTAAGTAAATCATTCTTAATGTCAGATCATAACGTAGACATGGGGGTTCGCTCTAGGAAGACCTGAACTTACATATACTATATTACATGATGACCAGTTCCTTCACGAGTGACTAGGTTAGTTCTACGGTATAGTCAATATTGCATTCGGGCATGCAGCGCTGGTCACCTCCACAAGCTGCAGGAACAGCCGTACGTACCCAACCAGATAAAGCGTTGTACTCTACGAATGAATCATTACGAATCAACCTACCAGAATGGGAAGGAAGATGGGCGGGTCAACAAAGAGCCTAGCTCGATTACTTGAACTAAACAACAACCCTACCTTACATATCGAGAAGGAGTACTGGGACTGAGTTTACTTCTTTTAGTTTTCTTTCCCACGAGGCTTTCTGACTGGAGAAAGGAATGTTACGTACGCTTTCGAAGGCTCTATGAAGATAATCTTGCAGATATTTTTTCCAATTCGGTTGGAGATCTTTGTCCCAATTCCGAAGATTCTGATTCGATTTCTCCTGATCCAGCTTCCATACTTTCATCTGCTACTGAGACAATTGTCATTGCCTTTTGATTTGGCACCTACTAGCATTGGTCCAGCAGTGACTTTGTTCTTCCCACGACACGGCTGAATCGTTCGGTTCATTAGATACTGAGAAAGACTTTTTCTTTATAAGTTGGATTCCCAGCTATCCTTCCATCCGCCCTTTATCAAGCTACAAGTCAGTCTGCCCGGTCCTCATATGGATGAGGAACTCGAAAGCTCAACCTCCTTTCGTAACAACTTCCCTGGTATGACCTTCCCGAAGAATAGAATCTCAATCTCTCTTAAGCCCTCTCCACGAAAGCTTGACAGCCCGGCCTTCCCCATGGTTTAAAGAGCTTGCCCTAGCGCCTTTCCCTTTTCGGCCTAACGAGGGCTTTTCTTCCTCAGCATTTTTAGGATGATATAGATTTTCTATCTGACAGTGACACGTGTATAAGCGGTCAAACCATCTCCCGGTTATATTTATACACTCTCGTCGACTTTTCCTTTCTCCTACTATTAGAGTGGGGTGGTTGGGCTCACATTGAACACTGCGGATCGCTTAGATCGGGGCGATTTACTTCACTGACAAAGGCACAGAGGGTAGTCGGCATCAGCGATCTCATCGTTCGAGTCCCCGGACGAAGGTGAGACCAACCTTATTATGATTAGCGAAGTCCTTTCCAACTCCGTCGAATGGTTTCACTCCCCTTTTCCCCCTTCTGTAAGTTCCTTGTCAGTCGACTCCCGTCCCTCAAAAGATTGTCGAACTTCACGGTTATTCATCGATATATGGGTAATCTCCGGCAGTTAGACTATTCCTAGTGTAACAGTAAAGCCGGAAAGGGAAGGACCTTTTTGCCTTTCTTACTGGTCTTTACTTTCTTTTTTTCCTTGCGGGGATTACGCTACCGCCCCTTAGTCAATCGGAATTTCTAGAGTCAGATTCATAAACTACAGGTTCTATGAACTACTGGTACCACTGCGACTGGAGCTTATTCAATAGATAGAAAGTCTTACCTAGACCTATGATTTCAAGGACAACTCAATATCAACTACTCCAACAGGGAGAGAACAAGAACTCCTAGCGATAAGAAATGGAACAGCAAATGGAGTTTCTTACCTTAGCATTCCAACTGTAAGGGATTACCTTAGGACAACTGGAAATGGGACGGGAGAGGCTTTACTAAAAAGATGCGAATACATGGAGGAAGAGTACACTGCTACTCCAACTTCTACTGCATCTAATCTTTATATCCTTGCCCTAACTTGAGGATAAGACTAGTCTTGCTCACTCACTGGGTGCAACAAAAGCCCTAAAACTTCAATTGAAGGGGTTTAATTGAGCACTCCAACAGGAACTTATTCCCCAGTGAACCTCTCTGAATTTGAATCTCTCTATGAATCATATGCGGGAGATATTGAAGCAAAACTAGAATGCGCTCTTACTTCATCCCTGGTCTTGGAGGAATACCCTTGTAAGGACACTAGTATCAAGGACATGCCCAGAGGAAACTGCTGGTGATGGAGTCAGTTAAGAAGACTCGGTTGTTGGAGAAGAAGGTTTTTGCACTCATAGGCAGCTATTGAATCTAAGCCAATTGAATCAGCAACCGCTGGTACAGTAAGCGGTGTTCAAATAGCCGCCGAGTCGATAACCGGATTCTTCAATACGGATACAAAAGCTCACTCATTCCGGAATGGTCGAGTAGATTCATGAGAGGCAAGAGCAGGCTCATTCCTTTTGTCCCCATCTACGCCTATGTGACCTTATTCACTCATCCCTAAGGCTTGAAAAGCACAGACGGAGGAAGAAATGACTCAAAAGAAGGAAGAAGGGAAGCCCCTACTGAGGGTTCTGTTAAAGGCAGGGTTTAAGACATGCTCTTTATGGTCCGGCTGGAAGGCAAAGGCCCACTTTAGTAGAGGAAGTTGAAACTCGGCCGGGCTGAGATTCCTTACTTGAATCGGTTCCACACTTAACCCTGGAAAGGAGGGCTCGAACGACTCATCCCCAGTTTCCACAGATGGGGGGGGCGAACTCCTCAACAAAACAAACAAAAAGGGGTGGCATCTACTTACTTTGGATACTCACTCGGGGCCTTTATTTAAAATCAAAATACGGCAACGAGTTTGAGCGGATCATCCAGGTCTTCCTTCTCGGCCTTGGAAGTTCCAGGGTCTATCTTTATAGTAAGGCTGGAGTGTCCCGGTGAATGCTTATATTCTATTTTTATAGTTTTATTAATTCCCTTCCTTTTTGAGCATTCTTCCTATGGGGGAGTACGCCTGGATTGATGAGCTTTACAAAGGCAAGGCAGAGGAAGCCCCTAGACTATCTCAGGGACCAGGTTCCCCCTTTAGAGAAGTATATGATATCACCAGATCTAAGATTATAGCTGCATTTTGGTCCTGTTAAGTCGAGCTGCTTCGATTAATATTAACCCTCTCCTTTCAGTCTAGCTCGTTCGCAGAACCTTTTTCCGATACAGAAATGGAGGGAAATTCTTCGATCCCAAGGGTAGCGGGCGATGAAGCAGGGCCTTCGCACGGGTTTATGATAGAAATATTAAGAAGAAGCGTCAGATTTTCTTAGCTTCTTGTCTTCTGCTGAATAGGAGACGTGAAAGAAAGCCTGTCCCTTAAGAGCGGCAGCTTCTGTAGCAATAGTCGAAGTCAAAGTGGACTCATATAGCGGTAAAACATAGCTTTGATGATTTCGTACCCGCTCGCTACCAAAAATGCCGGGAAAACGCAATCGGATTGGATTTGAAGGAAAGAGTGGAGTATACGAAACGAGATAAGAGCCTTCCTACCTCTTAGAAAGAAAAATGTAAGGACCCCTATATGATACGAAACCGATCGATAGATTACCTCGCACCATAGTGACTAGACTCCGATCTTTTGAACCAAAAGCTGTCGCCATTTCATTCGTTCATGATGCAGCAAAGAAATTTCTTAGAGAAAGTCACTACGCCCCTTCGCATCTACTGTTTGAAAGTCAGATTTACATACAATTTCTTTCGTCATCAACCAAAAGAGCGTCAGTGTTAGACGAAGGGGTATGCTATGATTCATGCTACCTGCTCCAATCAGTATGGCCTATTCCTAAACCTGCTGTCTAGCTAAACTCAGTCTTATTCTCTGCCAATTCGGAAAAAGAGTATGTAAATTCCATACAGGAAAAGGGCTCGGCGAAGATGTCACCGGTAAGAACAAAGTCAGGTAAGTACTCTCATCCCATGGGTCAAGCTCTTGAAAGGAAAGAACACAAGAACCGCCAGATATGCACTTTGATTCTTAAGAACCTGACTGAGAGTACTCATCAGTAACCCTACTGTAACTGGATTTCCTTTGTTAGCACGAAGCAATTGCTTCTGCTATCTCATCAGGATGAAAGAAGCAGCCGTAGCATGGAAAGAAAGACAGAGAAGTAGAGTAGGATGAAGGAAGCAGAAGTGATAGGCAAGCGTGCCTGGAAGCGCTAATGCTATTGTAGCAGCTCCTTAGCCTCCATTAACTTCTTTCAAGTGTCCTCCATTCTCTCTTTGGAAATTCTTTTCACCATTCACTCATCTTCCCTTACCTAGCTTCAAGGACGGTATTAAAAAGAAAAAGAAATGACGGGCAAAGAGTGCAAATCCAAAGAAGAAAAAGCTCCTCTTTCAGGACTTTTAGGGCTCCCTCTATTGGGGATGGAGCAAACAATTCCTATAGGATTTAGGTCCGGGGGATGCTAAAAGATTTACATATTTTTGTTTTCGTAAAACTCCAAATAGAATAAGAGAAGGCTTTCTGCTTTCTGGCTTTACTCAGATCTAAGCCGATCAGCGACCTGATACAGAAGATGAACCAACTTTCCTTGTTCTTTATCCTTCCTGTTCTTCGGGTTTCATCGGAGTGGCTCGCTGCCTATTTAGTTACTTTCTTTGTTTGGATTCCAGAACAGAAGTACGGATCCTGGCCCCCTCCATTCGACCTTGTCAAAGTTCTCAATGGGGAGAAAGAAGCTCTCTTGGGGCCCTGTTCACAGCTCTCCATCTTATGCATCAAAAGGTTCAAGTAATCCAATTTTTGCTTCTCCACCCCCTCCCTTGAAAGAACATCGGTAAGTTTGCATTAGTTCAGCGTCAGTAAGGGTATTTATAGGAATGCTTTCAGTGGTTCTCCTAGGCAGGAAGCTAGAGATGCAGCTTGCCTGCACATTGGCGATACGTGTTTGCTGGATTATTCAATATATGAACAACGTAATTGTTGGAGGTTACATTGTCCGTCGTGGTGTGAACCCATTAACTAGGGTTTTAGAATACTCAATCCTTGAGTTTGGGAATGGTGTTCAGGTTGATGAGCCGGAATAAGAAATTGGAAGAATCTCCGTGAATAGCCGGGACATTGAGGAATAGCCAGAAAGGCATTTCGGGAATCGGTCTGATTCTATCTCTGTTCGTTCCGTTTGAAGAAAGGAAGGATCCCAAAGAATCGATCTTTCTTTTAGTTGTTGAATCTCTCTTTGATTGATCAATGTATGATATTCCGAATCCTCATTACTAATGGAATCCAAATGATCTCTGGATTGATCAGAAAACCCTTTCAGTTGGCTAGAATCCGTTACTTGACCAAAACTAGATTTTGTGGAATCATATTGAATATTTGACGATACATTCCGTACCTTGCTAAAAAACCGATCCTTGTTTACCAACCACACATTGTCTAACCAAATCCAATTCTCTCTCGATACGTTCCTCAAAAAATCCGATTCGTGCGGATTCTTCCCCCAACTAATGAAGAGATCTTGGCGGAATTGCCACATATGATATTGAGCACAATTTTGCAAAGAAATAGCCCACTTGTTTCTCGAGAAGAAACGGGAAACATGCTCAATATCATTTGATTGAATAGTTGACCCAGCCCCTTGTTGTTTGAAGAAACCCTCCACTTCAATTGGTATTTTTTCACGAAAAGCAGACATGAGATAAGAAATCCAGTGTTTCACTAAGATTTCGAATAGCGGTCCCGACGAATGAAAGTTGATTGTATTTCGCCTCTTCCTCAGAGAAAGAAGATCAAACAATTCCCAACCACGGTCCTTGCGGGTCGGAATCTTATGGATTCGAACCAGGCTCTAAGAAGAAGAAGGAAATCGGCATTAGCCAATCCCAAGAAAGGTAGAAAACTAGGGCTTGGGGTCGGGGATAAAGGCCTCAAATGAAAAGGAAAAAGGGATTTCTCCTTCCTCCAAGCCAAAACAAGGAAGAGCATTAGACGACCAAACTGTCTCTGGCCTGATCAATCCACTCCTGTTTAGCTCGAGCAAATCTGTATGCAGCGGGACACTTTCCACCAGTAGCTTGAACAGCAATCTCTAACACCTCACGAGATTGCTGTCCATTTGATAACTCAAACCAGTTGCGGAAGACTTGTGCAGATTATAGCAGAACTGCTAGTAACTTCGTCCAGTTTCTCTGACTTGCCGATACATAATGCCTTAGAAACTATTCCAGCAAGGCATTGATTCTCTCCGTCATCGGTCTGCGGATGATTAGCAGTGGAAAACGGAAACTCTGAACCCATAGAGTTGAACAACTTGATCCAGAACCAACCAGCGAAACGAGCATCCCTGTTACTGACAATGTCTTCTGGCAATCCAAAGTACTTAACCACATGCTTGAAAAAGAACTAGCAGTATCAGCTGGGCACGATACGATACTCAGACTCTGAACTAGAACGAGAAAACAACATCTTTCTTATTGCTGCGCCAAGAAATGAGAGAGTCACCGAGAAAGAATAAAATAAAAGAAAATGACACTTTGATTCCGTTTTTAACAAACTCTCTGGTAATCATCCTTCTGTAAACCGTTCATTGCACGAGCAATTGACTATCGCTCGCTCACGTGCCCCAGTTCGAATTCTGGAAAGCAGTTGGGCTCTTGAGAAGATGGCTATAGGATTCATTCAGATAAGTGCATCCCTTCGAATGGAAGACGGGAAAGAGTCGGAATATTTAAGAAAGGAATCCAAGTCTTGATCATCTTATCTGTATAGATTCATAGTCTCGTCAAAAGACAGAAATGAAGCCAAAGGCAAATGAGTTTGAGTTGAAAGACTCCGCCGGTTATGACTACGCCAATTCAACGGCAAGGGGATTAGCCAGTTCCACGGTCGGGAAGAACCTGAGATCAGATCATGGAATGGATGAGGGAGTCCGGTAAAAGCAAGTCTGAGTTTTCACCCGATCTCTTCTATTGTCTATTGGTTGTTCCATCTAAGTAAGGTGCCAATGTCTCTGGAACTGAAGAAAGCTGAGCGGGGTCATCACTCTTTTATACTATACGAGAAAAAAGGATCTTTCTTGAAAGTAGATCTTCCGCCCTGTCCTCAACAAAAAAAATCTCCTTATCTGTTTTGTGGTTTTTGGTACCTACTCTCCTCTATTCGATTCGAGGAGTCTCGCGTGCCCATGATTCTGCTACAACTACGAAGAATGAAAGCTTCTATTCTGAAACTCTTTCCACTGCTGGTACTTGAAAAGTCAGAACTTTCTTTTCTTCTTTGACTTCTACCTCTGCCTCTAGGTTAGAGATTCTCTCCCTTTAGTCTCGCTCGAGCATCTACGAACCTTGGATTGACTATCCCATAACTTAACTCGTAAACTCCGATCCTAGCTAATCTAAGTGCTAAGAGCTTGTCACTCCAACACTTATTAGTCTAACTAACTTTTTTAAAAAACCTCGCCCGATTCGCCTATCTATTAGGTTCAAGTGAAACAATTAAATACATAAAGTAGAAGACTTTCCTCTCCCAGAAAGGACTCCTATCGTCGAGCTTGTCCCTCCGTTCCTTGTCTTCACTCCTCTCCTGTAAGTCGAGCTGCTTCGCTCCTGCTCCTGTGAGCGAATCTTTCTTTCTTTTTTTCGCCCGAAGAAGAATTTCAGTCCAGAGCAGAGGAAAGAAGGCGAGGGAAATTACATATATTGAAAGCAAGACTGATTAGATAGGCCATGCACTTTGGTACACGCTCGACTATACTACGGGCGGGTTCTAGGACCTTCTTTCTGAAGGAGAAAAACCCTTGTTTTGGTACAGATAGCGGAGGTAGAAGAGCGAGCACCTCGAACTAAGTGGCACCCTGGGGATACGAGTTCCATACCTTCAACGATAGATGAGTAGGGCAAGATTCGATCAACTACTGAAATTTAAGCAATCCGGGAACCTTTCGCGACCTCTTTCGAACGAACTAACTCCTCCCTTTTAGGGCTCTCTCTACGCGTGATCCGGGAATACCACCTCTAACTATCTATGCAAGGAAGAGCTTGGCACCCTGCCACTTCTGTTCTGGCCTAGCCCTCTTTTCAGCAGCTTGGCACGTTTAAAGAAGTTGCCTAAACTAAGTGTACAAAGGGGGCATAAAGTGATTCTTTTTCAGGGTTGGCTTTTTTACGAAAGGAAGTTAGTTGAAAGCCTCATTTTCTGTCTGTCCCCAATAATTCATTCTCGCTGACCACGTCCTATAAGGATCATCGAATCAATAGCAATAAGTCCTGTTTGAAGGGGCTTTTGAATCGGGAAGGAAGTGTGCACAGAAAGGATTGTTACCAAGTACAGAGTCAGACTGGCATCTTCTAATGGAAAGAACTCTCAGGTATAGGCACTTGAAGGGGAAAGAGCGAGAAGCTTTGGCTGTAAGTCATCTCCTAAGGGGCACCCGCTTTCTTAAGGAAATGCTCCTCGGTAATTCAACTAGTTCCGTTTACCGGGAATAAACTGGCCTAGGGGAAATGGGCTATCCGGCGTAAAGCCTATAAGTCAAGTACGCAGGAAGAGTTTGTAGGCGAAGAAACTCTCAGTCGAAGGTAGGGCATTATTCCTAGCTTGATGGTCAATCGAATAGATAGAAGATCTAGCGCCTTGGTCAGAGAGAATAGGGCACAGGAAAGCGAGTACGAGTTCGTGACCTAATAGAATAGTGTTTTGTGATCCCGGGGAAAGCTATCATACGTGATTCCACTAGACTTGAAAGCAAATGAAACAAACCATAAGGAAAGGGAAGGCACAACTTTTACCTAGTTGATCAGGAATAGCTCCCTTATCTCATTGCTTACTAAGCGCAAACAAAGAGTTCAAACAGTAAGTAACTCGAAAGAAACAAGGGCTGGAAAGAAGCTAAGGGCCTCCTCATAGCACTACTTCTCAGAGATAGCGTTAACGGATCCATTGAATTTCATAGTGCGTAGCTTCGTTCGCATGAAGAAGGGAAGGAGAAGCTGTTCTTGCTCAAGTGGAATCAGTTGAAAGTGGTGGTATCGTATTTAATAGTAGAATCACTTCTCTTTCTGCTCCTGTTGAAGGAAGAACAACTGCTATCTCGGCTGTTGGAGGAAGAAGCCCTTTTCTTCTTACAGAGGGACTGATTTGATTGACCACGGTCTGACAGAATCCGCAGTTAAGATAGCCACGAGGAGGAATTCCATAGCATTCATAGGCTCTTTGGCTGGTGGAAGGCCATCGCTCGGTAAAGAGGCAGGACCGGAACTTCCTTTTGCAAAAAAAGGTCTTCTTTGAAGGAAGAATTGGACAATATGCGCAGGAACCATCTAAGAGAATTTAATTGCATTAAGCATGTAGTAAAAAATCATGCCCCATTTGAGGATAAGCAATTGGCAGATGAGGAGCCAGGCATGCATAGTTTTTAAGAGGCATAGAGCTTGAGAATATCAGCTCTTTGACACATCTATTAGATAGATGCCCAGAGTAGGATGCTAGTGAGTTGTTAAGGAACTTCTTTCTCTAAGACTGACTCTTGCTATTGGTAACAGTCTTGAGGCCCTTACTCCGCTTATCTCTCTAGATGAGGTATTACCGGTCTTAGGACTTTTGACAAAAGCGCCAAAGCCTTGAAAGGTAACTGATGCGATGTTCTCTTTTCACGAATCCAACTGACCTGATATAGGGGTAAGGTATCAAAATTGGATTAGCTCTGACACTAGGAAGATTTAATCGAAAGTGTAAGAGTCAAGCCTAAACCGTCACTCCGCCTTTTGCACTCACTTTCCTCGGATTGGGAATTGGCAATAGCAGATTCTATTCCTCGTAGCCTTTACTTTAATCTTATTCGAATTCGAATAAGGACCACCCTTCTCTGTAGAACATGGATCTCTTCTTTCTACGGCTACGTATGCCTATCTTTAAACGCCCACCCATCCCTATCGTCCAATCTCATAGGATGGTAACAATCCCGATAGTCAAATATCAGGAATCTATCTTCCACTGGCTGTGACAAAAACATATCTGCTAGAACGAGTGCTTTAAGAGTGCGGTCATACAGTCTTTCTTTTATGTTAGCACAAATCCTGTGAATGAATCTGCTTCTTTCGGGTGCAGATTAATAGGAGCGAAGCAGCTCGACTTAACAGGAGAGGAGAGGAGCGAAGCGACAACCGCGACTATACCACAATTTTGATGACCTAGCGCTTACGTTATCGGATTCGTAGATCTTATCTAGGATGTTGCCGTCATCTTATAAGATGAAGAAGCCCTGGAAGAGTTGGGTTCGAATCCACGGCTGGGTACGTGCCTCTTGAAAGAATTTCGGGAGACCTTGTTACAACTAACTGCTGTTATTGAAATATGATAGGGGCTCCCAATGCAAACAAAACTTTTATGTTCTTTCAAGGGTGCTTTGATCGGGTAGGGAAAGGTTAGTCAAGGTTTCGTTCCTTCCCGAAGGAAAGATTGGGCAAAAAGACAAAAGAGAGTGCTTCCCTCCCACACTTAAGGCATTGTGTTCAACCTTCTATGTTATGTCTGAATTGTGCGTTCTTGTCAAGCATCTCATTCCCTACTAAAAGAAAGGTATGGATATTCTGCGTGAGGGCACGTGCCTTCTTAACTCCAAGCAGGGAAAATCGGCTTACCTATCTTGTCTTTCGCGGAATCACCAGACTGCTGCGACAGGGGCGCTACGAGTTGGCCTCAGGAGACAAACCTCTCTTAGAATTGTGCTCGCTAGCCTACTCGCGCTCCTTGGCCGGGTGAGAAGCGAGAGTCGATTGAATTTCACTATAATCATGAATTGGATTCGAACCAATGTGTATCGATAGCCAAAACGGATGGCCTTCAAGGCGAGCATACAGAAAAGAATAAGACGGGCAAGATCTCACTCTTCGTGCTGGGGGGCGGTTTCACGCAGTTGTATTCATTACTTCCGCGATCTTGCTTTCTTTAAGGAAAGAAGAATGGCTTACTATACCAGATTATTGAATTTCCGCCTTCCCCGCTTGAGAGGGAAAGACGGCTGCTCTGTGAACAACCCTAGTTGCTGGTCTTGCTCCTGCTACTGTCTGAACTGCCACCTCTGCTCCACAACCTCTACCCTCTTCTCCCCGTCGTTCAACTAGGGTAAGAGTTTCTCCTTCTTACCTCAATGACTACCATTGTTATCCTGCTCTTGCTGCTTTGTATGAGCCTCAATCTCTGATATTAACACCGCTCTTTCTCCAAACACAGAGGTGGAGGGTCCGAAGGACAAAGCGCAATAGAAAAGGGTGAAGAGAAGAGGGCGGTAGGCTTAGTAGGGCTCGAACCTACAATATCACCGTTATGAGCGGTACGTTTCAACCAATTAAACTATAAGCCCCTACGAATCTCTACATGCAATTCGCTCACTTCGGGAAGGAAAGAGGAGGCCTTTGCTCTATCTGCTTCTTCCTCTTCCCAGGAATGAACAATAAATTTCTTTCTTTTTATTGTTTATAGATAGATATAGAATATTCTATTTATATTATTATTAGAATTCATTATTAAATAGAATTTAAGCAAGCGGCCCTTTCGCGACTCAAACAGTCGGGGGCTCTCTATTTGCTTGCAATGCCGGCTGTTCACCTTTAGTTAGAAGTAGAAGTATAGGGCGACCCCACGCTTCAGAAAAAGTCAAAAAGGAATGAGAAAGAAAAACTTGGTTACGGGACTCCTTTTCATACGCAATTTACTACGATAGGGTAGTAGAGAGGAATGGAATGAGAGACTACGAAAGTGAGTCAAACCCACAGAAGGAAAGAACTCCTATAAGGAGGTTTCCAAGAGTGGTGAGAGCAATGCCGGATTAAAGATTCCACTCTTTATAAGCAGTTCTAGGACTGCAACACTTTTTTATACTGCATTACAGGTCATCTTCCAGTAGTTCAGATATTACATAATCAGTGGTGAAAGAATTTCCAGCTAGCACACCATAGTCAGAGTTCCCAGCGGAGGGAGGAGACGAAGGTGTGTAAGCAGGAGGTACCCTCAGACCCTAGTGCAGATGGACTTTAAACTCTTTTTCCAGGGGTTGAAAAAGTTTCCCTTTTTTAGGGTGGAACGAACATACTCGTCGATATGCCTTCATGTCGAGAGTTCGCTCCCTCTCTCTCAGCTAAAGAAAGAAATAGAGAATGAATTTCACTATGCGGATTTCTCGTATCCTTACTTCTCTCTGATTGTGATTTCCCACGTGCCGTACTATACCGCTCAGGAAAAGAAAGAAGAACCAGGCTACTCCTCTTCCCCTTTCTGAATTAACTTGTCCTTGCGCTTACCACTTCTTCAAACTTGCCATCGAGTGTCGATCGCTCCTTTTGCCTAATCCCCCCTGGTCGGCGCTATGGGAATCAATGCCTGGGGTACCCACCGCTTTCGATTCCAACTCTTTGTGACTTTGTTAGTTAGCCTCCCAAGGTAGGCCGTTAGCCCATTCCCTCTCTTCTTTGAAAGTGTGTGGTCAGGGAGGCCGCCCCTCTTATGTTATTATAAGGAGAGAACTCTAGAATGCGACCAATCTTCAAGCATTAGATTTTTGAGCTTGTCTTGCAAGATCGTTTAATACCAGAAACTCGAAATATTCCTGGTCATATATCTCTCGATAATGGTTGACACTAACCGCTTGAACGAGTACCTCAATCCTAAGCCTAGTATGTGCGTTCTATGATAAGTATTTGTTAAACTAGCATGATAAGGACTGAAAGTAGGATTCATGATACGATTATGTCGTTGGTTCGCTTTCTATCTGTGCTCTCTCTCTTCTGTCTGTTCATGGGGTCGTCGTACTACCTCTGGATCAATCTCACGGTATCAGCTCATTTATGGACAAGCAGTAGGAGTATGAAAAAGACCACGGGCATTTGTTTCGGCGTCTGCTTCAAACCTGGGAATTTTTCTTGTCTTATCGATTCATTAATCAAACGGGGGTTTCCTTCAATATTCCCCGAGAAAGCCAAGTTACGGATTGTAGCCTCATTTTATAGATCTGGCTTCTATACGTTCTATTTCTGGTTGACTTTCAAGTACTTTTCTGTTTAGCCATTTGACTTCTCTAATAGCTTCACTTCGTTCTACTTCGTTCGTTCCCTCAGTCTCTACTGCCAACTCGTTTCACTCCAGTTTACCGTAGCAACTACAGCAAGCTGCCTAGCTCACTGGCTCGTATGACTAGCTCGCTTACTTTAACTCAACAGCCTAGCTCAAATAAGAAAGTAACGGGATTTATTAGTTGATAGGGATTCATCCCCTAAGAGCAGCGCCAATAAGGAAGGGCTCAACTCAATCCCAACATGGTTCTTTGTAACTGGACGAATTCGGCTACTCAACCTGGTTGCCTTTCTTGCCATGCCTGGCCGGAGCCGGGATTCTTTCAGAATTTCCTCCTTCTTTCATTTACGTTTATTGATGAAAAAACCGCTTACCGGTTTGAGGACCCATTGGCTGACCACTCCCAACATTATTTCTCAGGCCTTATAGAGTGATAGGACGGGCCTCATTGGTATGCGTCCATGAAAGAAAAACTTAGTGCATTGCTACGACCTATCGCAAGACAACTATCAACATAGAAAAATGTGTCATGAATACCGTAAGGTGCTCTAAGATATAGAAGCGATCATGCCTGCAGTCAAAAAGGATATCTTTCTGATTCAGCTCCTGTCATTGATCAAGTAGGAGAAGGTTGAACTCTTATAGAAGAGACAGAGGAGAAGCTGGGCGCATCAACCTCTTTCTTTCGGGACAATACGCGGTTAGTCAACCGGCCTTCTTTCCACAACTGAAAGAGAATCTGAAGCAGGATCGGAAAGAGAATAAGATTGAGGAGCGGGCTAAAACCATTCTCATAAGGAGGAGGTTTAGCGGATGGGAATGCAGTCAAGGGTGAAGGAGCGAAAGAAGTTAACTCGAATGAAGAATCTTTCCGAGGAGTGAAGTGAAAAGGAAGATATAGGACTTGGGACAGAAAGTAAATGATCGAACTGATGAATCTCAGTCTAGGTGGAGTTTACCAGCACATAGGTAGTCTAGGTTCCGGAGTCTCTGACTTCCACTTAACTATTCTCTGAGCTTACTTTCCAGTCTATCTTAAAAAGTAGAGAAGGTTTAGCGGTCAGTAAGAAAGTCCTCATTCATGTTGAATGAGACTTTTCACGGAAGTCTTAGTTGGACTCTAGACCCTATTTTTCTTACGTCGATCTAGATGATAACAAGGCCTTTTTTCCTTTTCCTGGGATAGAGACCTAGCTTTCATCTGTCTGTTTGTGATACTGTACCTTTTGTCCGGCTGGGAAAGAGTTTGACGATCTAGTTACATATCACGGTACTACGGAATTCTCAGTATATTCAGTATATATAGTAGCGTACTGGACTCCTTCTACATAAGTCTAAGCATTCAAGAATCATTTGACAGTTCTTATTTCCATTTTCCTACTCTCCTCTTCTTATTCTTAACTGACTTAACCGCAATACTTATCCAATCCAAAGACAGGACAAGTTGAAAGAGCTCCGGTAGTTAGACTTTCCTTTATGTCTCGCGTAAGAAAGATAGTTTAGAGTGCCATACAAAGAACCTTAGATAAGGAGATTCCTCCCATTGACTGAAGTGAAGAGTCAACCTTCCACACAAGGCAATCTTCTGATAGAGGGGAAGAGAGAGGGACCTAGCCCAAGTACATAAGTATTTGGTCCACCAGTACACATAATTATTCAGTTATTATCTCATGCCCTGTTAGAACGGAAATAAGAGTACAAGCTGCTATCGAATAGGCTTTGAGGGAGGAGACAAGAGACTTTCCGCTTTTCATTCCTCATACCATCAAAGGGAGGAGAAGCCGATTATCCGAGCGGGACTGATTCCTTTACTGTTGATTCCGATGTCGGTATTGGCAATGTATTCTTTGATCCATTCCCTTGCGCTTGAACTAAGGGACAGGTGGGATTGATGTCACTAGGCTTAATGGAATTGGTTCCAAAGGCTATCTAGAGTCGAGTAAGCCCTAAAGGATATCGCATAGCAAGCCTCCGTGCATTGAAGGCGGAGGATCCTATTTCTGTTCTGAGGGAATGATTTTAGCACAGGAAAGAAAGTAATACATAAGAGCGCGAGTGCCCCATCTAGTGTGCATCTTAGGAAGAGAAGTGGGCAAATGATGGGCAATGTAGCAGTATTTTGCCTTGCCTTTCTTACTGTACTGGATTTCCTGCTGCAATTGAATCAGAAGTGGGACCATTTCTCGAAGGAGATGGGGGACGTCGAGCTAGTGGCATAGATTTAGTATGAATCTTCTAGGACGAGGTCAAATGGCACGAGTGAGCTTATTAAAGCACGAACCCTAGCGGATTTGATTGAAAGTGAAGAGGCCTCTATACGCAAACTACACATGCTCATGAAGTCCGAGAGGCTGTTCTACAATCAAAGAGCTAAGGTGAAATGGTTGACCGAGGGGGACACAAATTCAAAATTATTCCATGCGAGTATCAAGATGAGGAAGAATGCGGCTGGTATCGGTTCTATTGCATTGGAGGATGGCTCTATACGCACGGACAGGCAAGGTATCTCTGACTCCTTGGTTAATTTTTTTGAAAATCTGTTAGGGTTTGCAACAATATAAACTTGGAAGTAATTAACCTTGGTCCTACTGTTACTGGTGATGACTGTATTCGATTGATGAGAGAAGTGACCTCATGTGAAATTAAAAAAACTTTCTTCTCTATGGGTAATGAGAAGTCCCCCGGCCCGGACGGATTTAATGCAAAATTTTAGAAAGATGCATGGGACATTGTTGGAAGTGATATTGTCAAGGGGATCAAACACTTTTTCTCAACGGGTTTCATGTTGAGAGAGTTGAACACCACGGCAATCACCCTGATACCAAAGATTCAATGCCCTAAAGCTCCAGGTGATTTTAGACCCATCTCATGTTGTAATACCCTCTACAAGTGTATTTCCAGTATCATCACAGGTAGGATGCAATAGATTATGACTGGCATTGTGGGGAAGGAACAGGGTGCTTTCATCAAAGGAAGAAATATTGTACACAACGTTCTCTTGGCCCAGGAGATCTTACATCACTATGGAAGATCTCGGATTTCACCCAGGTGTGTTTTCAAGTTTGACCTTTTCAAGGCGTATGACTCGGTTAGCTGGGGTTTCCTTAATCAACTACTGCTCTCTTTTGGATTTCCCTTCAAATGGATTATGAGCTGCATCTCTACGGTTAGATATTCTATTCTGATTAATGGGGAACTGCACGGAAATTTTGATGAAAAGAAAGGGTTAAGGCAAGGAGATCCTATGTCTCCTTATTTGTTTACCCTAGTGATGGAATATCTATCTCGTATGCTGGCTAAGATGGCTATGAACAGTGAGTTTTGGTATCACCCGAGGTGCAAGGAGTTGAACTTAACACACCTTACCTATGCGGACGACCTTCTCATTTTCTGTAAGGGTAATGTTAAGTCGGCCTTACTGATTAAGGAGTGCCTAGAAGAATTCTCGGTACAGTCAGGACTCCACATTAACCTCGCAAAAAGCCAAGCGTTCTTTGGAGGGTTGAACACACAGGATAGAAGTGAGCTCCTTTCATTATTGAATGTCCAGGAAGGTAAACTACCATTCAAATATCTTGGCGTACCTTTGTCCTCCAAAAAGTGGAAGGGTGCGGACTATCTCCCACTTATTGAATTGCTTACAAAGAGATTCAAGTCATGGGCGAGTAGACTTCTCTCTTACGCTGGTAGGATCGAGTTGATTAATTCAGTCATACAAAGCATTGAGAACTATTGGGCTCAAACTTCCTCATTCCTAAGATAGTGATCAAACAAGTGGAGACAATGGCTCGGCGTTTCTTATGGTCCGGTTCACTAGAGAAACATAAAGCCCCGGTGTCCTGGAAAAAGATTACTAGCCCAAAGATCACTGGAGGACTTGGTATTCGATGTTTTGAAATTTCAAATAGGGCCTCAATGCTAAAGCTATTCTGGGATTTGGCAAGGAAAAAAGACTCCATGTGGGTGAAGTGGGTACATCAAAGGTATATAAAAGGTTCTAATGTGTGGGATGTGAATCTGAAGAATTCTTTCTCCTGGAGTTGCAAAGCGATATTTAATTTAAGATCCTATGCGACACTATGTGTGTCGAGGAATAATCTAAGCTGGATTGCCCACGGAACTCCGTTCTCGGCCAAGGCCACTTATGAGCACCTCAGTCCTGATCTTCCATCATGTTGGTGGTCTAGAATACTGTGGGCTAGGCTTACATTTGGGAGATGGTCCTTCATAACCTGGATGGCTCTATTAGAAAAGCTTCAAACAAAATCGAGGGTAAATGAGTGGAGGACCCTACCTAATACTCTATGTTCCCTTTGTAATCAAGGGTCCGAAGATATCGAGCATCTATTCTTTGGGTGTGAAGTAAATAGTCGAATATGGAGTGAGGTTTGTAAGTTCAATGGTTGGTCCTTGCCCACAGTGTGGAGCGATATTCAAAATGTGATGAAGAGATGGCGGAATGATGTGGGATTAGCTCCCTCCTAGTCTTACTTGAGCATAGTTTCTAACTTTTTGTAATTTTATAGGATAGATGTAGAGGAGACTTGTATATGGATGTACGTACTTCAATTCCCCCTTTTGGTAATAAAATCCATTTTTACCAAAAAAAAAAAAAGAAAGAAAGGCCCAAGCTCTATCATTTGCTTACTTACTTCATTCATTGCCGAAATAAAGAAGAGCTTGAAAACTAGCCTTTTTCAATAAGATATGCTTGCCTACCTCTTTTCTTGCTCTAGAGCCTTCAAACTCATAGAAAGCACTGCCTACGAAGCACTCCAATGGTTGAACTCTCAACGGCCAGAGGATCCTACTCCCCAATAGGACTAGGGGCAAGAGCACTTTCTGGTCTAGCAATTGCAATTGTAAAGGCTGGAAAATCACTCCCAGAGACTACAAAAGACACTGCAACAGGAAGAGCTTACCTTAAGACGTCTACAGGCTCGGCAGGCATGACATTGAAAGAAGGGTGCTAAACTGATAGTTTCAGGCTTTCCCACAAGCTGCTTAGTTCTTGCTGCTGCTGCTAATATATGAGTTCCAACTGGACAACCATTGATTGGACTGCCAGCCTCTGAGTATGGTACTAAGGCTCTAAAGGCTTCCCCTGGCTAATCCCTTACTTAATATGATAGGAACTAGAACAGATGGAAGACCCTTTCCTTTGAGCGGTCAGAAGTAAGAAGACCGGGCAAGTCTCTACTCTTTCATTCGTCCTAAGAGGAAGTTTAACTCGCTTCATTTGTATACGAAACGAGTATACTACACTCGCTCTCTCACTTCATTCAATATAATGTTTTTGGTCGGCGAGTAGCCATTATCCCGTTGCTTGAATAAGATGCCATGGAGCTAGACATGAAAAGGGTTCCTCTGTGTACTCCAAAGATATATGGAGGGAAGTGAAATCTTTCTCGATTTTCAAGCTCTCCAACGCTAGCAGTGAGCACTGCAGTAAGGGTTCATTCCAAGAAAACCAGTAGCAAAGCGGTTGAATCTGTCGGTATCGGTCCTGGTATTCCGGGCAAGCCAGTCGGTGGTAGTCATTCCGGTGCTTCTATTGAATTTCTTGCCTGTCGATTTTTACGAATCGGATTTGAATATTTGATATGATAGAGATCGGTCTTATCAATCCCTATGGAAAGTGGAGAGGGCCGGGAATTACGCATTACACTGGCCTATAACCAGTCTTGAGAGTGAGTCAGCTAACCCAGTAAGGATAGAGTCCGCAAACCATCTAAGCCTGTACCCCGCTAGCAAGTAGTTAATAACTAAACCCCTGGTACAATCAATAGAAGTATGGGAAGAATAAGAAGAAGGTTATAAACCAGCTACCCTTCCAGCCAGTCAGTCTACCCTTTTGCCAGAGCTAGAGGAAGCACGCTATCTAATCACTGGTGCTGGTTCTAGAGCTTTCCCAGGGGAAAGAGTGACCCTGCCTGGTGCTATTTTAAGTAATCCCCTCGTTCGAGGAGTAGTAGTAGGCCAACCTTCAAAGCCTTTTGCGAGGAGGAGTGAGATTATAACCCTTGTCTTGTCTCCTGCCTACGTTCCAACCAGTAGTAAGCAACTAATCACTCGTGCAAGAGAGTCCACAGGTGCGAAAGCCTTCTCTCTCTTCCTATTCTATTTAGAAACAGAACTCCTTGGAGTCAGGTAAGCAGTAGGGCTAGAAGAAGAGTTCCCTTGTCTTTCGTTTCTTTCAACAATTGGTCTTTTTAATTCTTTTATTTGATTCCTTACTAAGAGTAACTAGGCTATCTTAGCAAAGAGTTATAGTATAGTTATACTGTAGGCCTAGAACTTGCAGGCCTTTATTTGTATACATCTATAGGCAAACTCGCCAAACAGATCAATGACTCCTTCTCCAAGCCGAAGGACTGATGCCGAAACCAAGGTCAATAAAAAGAAGGTCAACACTCAACTCAACGGATTGGGAAACAAAGGAAGACAAAGAAAATCTTTAAGTAAGCCATAGCCCTTTGATCTCCGCATTCACTGCCGGTTCACAGATCATTAGAATTATCCAAGCCCAAGGTACGAGCACCGTGTGCGACTTACCAGTTTTTAAGAACCACTGGGGAGAAGAAGGATTCAGTAATGAAAAAGAAGAAAACTGACCAACGCTAGAAAAACAGCCTGAACCGGATTCCTAATCCAAAGCTCTGTCCATCCTTAGCCTTTCCGATAGGCTTCTTACCCAGTAGGATAACTGAACCCCGGTAGACTCGCATATCTCTCTTCTCGGAATTAGTAGAATCATACTACTCTACCCGGAAAGAAAGATTAGATAGGTCCGTCGAGTAAGGTGCTGTAGCTGATGTCGAATAATAGGGAATGCCTCACATTCGAAGAGTCCAACCAAAACAATTTGTCTATTCGGCCCTCTTGAACAAAATCAGTCCTCTAGACCCGGGATGTGTAGCAGTAAGAAAGACTAATGATCACATTAGCCTGCTCTTGGAACTTCTCAACCATCCATTGGTTGCTCTCTGCCAGCCCGCGCCAGGTCAGTCATAAGCGCTAACGAAGGCTTCCCACTTGAAAGGGCAAAGCAAGATTTGAAAGTCCTCGGACCTCTCTGCCCCTAAAGACTGGGGAAATTCCTATTGCTTTGTGGTCTCTGCAGGTTATTAGACAGCAAGGAAGACAGCATTGTAGGACTCAGTCCCTTTGTTCTAATGATATAGATAGATATTGTCAGGTTCTAGCATAAGAAAGCAAGTCTACCCTCCTTATAGAGCTAAAGTAAGGTTATGAAATAAAAGAAGTCAGCGAAGCCGGAGCTTCCAGGTTAGAGAGTCGTTCTTCAGTCATTCCCAGGTAAGCAAGTAAGGCAGCAAAAGGGAAAGGACTTGAGAAAGGAAGTCTCATCTAGTGCTAGATCTCTCGTAAGCCGGGTTTTAGAGTCAGCCAGTCCAGTAGCACGGTCTCGGTCCTGCAAGCCAACGGTTGTTAGCAAGGATTTATGGCTATTTATGGATTAGTGCACTCACTCCCTTTATAGAATCCTTCCTTAGTGCTCCGGGCTCAGGCCTAGGGGTGATAGTAGCTAACAGAAGTCTGCCTTCGGGTCCCTCTCTGCCTCGGTAAGAGAAAGATAAGGTTTAGAATCCTCTAACTGAAATCGATTCATGATGGCGACTCCTACTTCTTGTGCCTTAACTATCGCTTACCGATATGCTTTAGACAGGCGTGTTGTATTTCCTTTTTGCTTAATGCTTGTTCCCTCTTGCACCTCCCCTGCTGCACCACTCCTGTTTGCTTGATTGTCGATCGACAGGATTTCTCCTCTGTCGTAAATTCTCGAGTGTTGACTCCTAACTCCTGCTTCCCTTAGCACTAACTGACCACTGACCGAATTGGAGTAGGTAGGAGGCTTTTTCTCAATTGAGAATACAATCGAGGGGCCTAACTCGCATTAACGTAGTCATCTCCTGTCCTGCCTATTACTATGAGTTGGGTTTCGTAGAATGATTTGTAATTAAATATTAAATAAAGGACCTTGCTTACTAAGACTGTTTCAAGGTCGAGGGGATTTGTTTTTAGTATTAGTAATTGAGCTCGCCCTAATCAATAAGAAAGAGAGGAGCGAAAAGGCAGTAGGGCAATAGCATAAGTCTTATTGACTTGACCCCTATTACTTAACTTAAGCTACTTTCTTCAAAAGGAGCGAAGCAGCTCGACGTTAAGAAGAGTAAGGAGCGTTAGGTTAGTTTGTTATTCGATGATCGGAGACAGGAGAAAGCCCTTGCTTCACAGGTCTTGTCCGAATCCAAGGCGAAGACATGGGCACGTAGAGAGAGAAAGCACTGTATGGTAGGTTGAATCTGGCCTTGATCTAGAGCCATTCGTTGATCCTGCATCATCAGCATTTGTTTAAGCAGCACGAGTTGCACTGCCATCACCAATAGCGGGATAGGCAACTAAAGAGAAAGCAGCGGAAAGGAAGGTAGCAGTAGTTTAAGAATGTAGCTGACTAACAGCGAATTCAATGGCAAAGATAGGCGTGGATCGAGATTGAGTCCATGTTCGAGCGCATGCATTAAAGCCAGAAGCAAAGGTAGAGGTAGCTGTTTTGATTGGCCAGTTCTTTTTTCTCTTACCTCGTGGTTCTTATGGGATGGCGTAATGACCAAATCCTCAATCAGGGTCAGACCTACCTTTTTCTCATCTTTTTGCTAGAGTGGAGGCTGTTGTGAAAGCCTGGAAAGAGGAGCTGTTATCTCCGTTTAAGTCGAGTCGGGTGGAGAGGCTCATTAGTTGGCAGAAGCCTCCTTCAGGGTGGGTGAAGTGAAAGACTGATGGGGCTGTTGATCATCACTCTTTGCGTGCGGGTGCTAGAGGAAGAGTTAGAAACTGCCAGGGGGATTTCTTTCCTATGCTTGCTGGCTAAACAGAGTTGCCTTCCACACGTGCACTGAAACCAGAGTCTGCTACTCGCCTTAGGCAAAACCCGGAGTCTCTTGCTTGAACCGCATTCTCCTATCAACAATAGGGCCTGAACGGTAGCGCATAAAAGCCTTGGAACGGCTGCCACACCACCACATCACTCATCGTATTAAACCGAAAACCATGCGAGCAAATAGAGGATACATCATCCGCAGGCAACACATGAGCAAATTGCGATAAATCCCAACGGTTCCCATCATAAACTTCATTGAGCCTCCAATTTGGATTCGGTATCTCCCCATCACAATTCTCAGCCATACCTTCGCGGTGTGCTCATAGATTATTTGAGGAAGTAGATGTTCCCTAAGGAACTCAAGGCGCCATCCAAATGCTAACTTTTTTATCCACATCAGGGGCCGTCGAAAAGAGGGTGAAGCCCTCCTATTACTATTACTGGGGTGGAGTCGAAGCTATGACACCAGAAAGTCAAAGAGATTCTAGCTTATTCGGGAACTTCCCCTGGATGATTTACTTCCTCAAACCTGTTAGCTACTCTTGTCATGATTACTACTAATCAAGTCTCTGATTGTGCGGACAAAATCATCATTACCAACCTCCTCTATTGGTATTGTCTTCCAAATTCAGATTAGGCTTTATGCCTATAATGACTGATAAGCGTTAATCAACCTATCGTATCGACGAGTACCTCTGTTTTAGGCTTGT